TGGTAAGTTAACAACGACCGAGGGCCGCCGCAGGCGCGCGGCCGAAAAAACGAGAATCTAGACCCGCGGCCGCTTCGCGCCTTTCGTCTTCGGTCCCATCATCAATCGAAAAGCACGCGAAGCTATGCATTATTAAAGATTATTAAAGATTATTTATAAGAAGAAGTGAAGCAGCTAAAAAAGAAAAAAAAAATATATATATAGATATATTTGTCCTGCTTCTTTTTTTATCCAATGAGCCTTTAAGGTTAAAATCTTTGTCAGTTCAGTTTTTTTACGCTTATGCTTTTGGTAGCAAGTGGTGAAGGGCTCGAACGTACTAATCGTTCGGCCCTAAGGTGCCAAAAAATCTAGATTTTTTGGGCGCAGCCCTATTCGCAAAGCCAATAGGGTGCGGCCAAAATAGAGTTTTTTCCCAAAAAATCGCAGCACCAAAAAATTAAAAAACAAATAAGATCAAAAAGGCCATCATTAAGGCAAACAAAGCAATAGCTTCTGTTAAAGCGAAACCTAAGATGGCATAACCAAATAATTGCTTAGCCAATGATGGATTTCGCGCAACAGAATGAGGTTGGATAGGGGGGTTATTTTCATATCGCCCTTCGCAGCAATAAGAAGGTACCTATGATGCACAACTCCCCCCCCCCCGATAGAACCGTACGTGATAGTTGCCCATCATACGGCTCCTCTTTTTTCATATCTTACGTTATTTTTTTACTTCTTTTTTTAGAAAAAAAAGATTTGTGCCCTGAAGACCCTCGTACGCTTGGCAAGTGTAGTCAGAGAATAACGCGGCAGCAAGGGCGCAACATATATTCTATTATATATTGCTGCACCCCTTCAACAACTTTCTCAGTTTCATGAGCTTTTAGTCTGGGCAGCATCGTTTTGTTTTCGCCATGAGCTTGTGTCTTTGCTTTCGATATAGCGATAGCTTTTTTCTACTTTGGATTCGGGATTTGAGAGGTTCGGAGTCACGTTGCATCTTTTAGCGCTGATTTATTCAGGTAAATATTGCGAAGTAGGAGTGATACGGCACAACCTTGGGGTTTCCGCTTCAGGCGGGGTTTCCTACTGAATTAATAAGAAAAAAGATATACCTGCGACCTGTGCCTTTGCCTTGCAATAACTTCAATATCCACTCAATAAACCGGATTTCTTACAAAGGAATGAAGACTAAGCGGTGCCGGTCGATTGTGTCATAACACTTTTTAATGTAAATTCCAGTAACCACAAGATTGCCCTCCAAGTTCTTTTCGATCTCCTTGAGGGCCGCCACCTCCGAATACATTTAAGGAATTGCGGCCTTCGAGAGTCATGTGCATTGCCTTCGGTACAATATGATCTTTCGGGTTCCCTATGGGTTTTTTGACGCGCAGCGAAAAAAAAAAAATTTAGATTTTTTACGGGCTCTCTTAGGCTTTTTGGAACAATTCTAGGCTAATACCTCCCAGTGTTTTCATTGTCGGGTCCCATCCCCTTATCCGAGTTAGATTTCAGCTTATCTTAAGCTACTATCAGTACGTTTAAGTCCGATATTATCTTCATCAGGTTCTCATACTTCCTTCCCATTAGGTTCACGCGTAAGATTGAATAATTTTGCCAAGCAAGCAGCAAAAAAACAGTATTTTTTTTGCTTTTTCTGGTAAAAAGCCAGAACTACATTCCTCGCCAGAGAAAAAATATAGACCTGCGGCCTTTTCTGTGGGAGGTTTTCTATTCATCCCCGAATGGATATCTCTGTCACCAGGATTACCATCCTTGTAGCTGTCATCTTTGTCGACCCGCCCGGCCTGTTCAGTGCTTTCTAAGCCTAACCGACGTTAGTCGGCGACCACAGGTCGTTCATTCCCCCCCTAGGGGCTCCCTTTCACCGTCGATTCTTAGTATACTTAAGTAAGGGCGGCAACCTGTGATGAGAATAATCCCCCCTAGTTTATAAGAGCGGCTATTGTCGAGATTCGTCCGCCTACACTTAAACAAGCCACTTCCCTAACTCCGCGGCATTGCCAGCTCCTCGTGAGTTGGCGGGAGTTGGATTACTGCCCAAGGCCCCGGCAGAACGCAAAGCGTCATCGGGTTTCAGATGCGAAGCTCCGCACATCGAAGAATTCCGATAGGGTGCTTTTCCCCCCCCGGTCAGAACCACACGTGCAAGTTTCTTCGCATGTGGCTCGTCCATGGCAAAATTTTTCAGCTTTTGCGGCTTCTTGCCGTATAAGCACTACTAGTCCTCTCTGCACAGGGATACACGGCTACTATGCGATTCCATCCCTCCTATTGCGCGTGCACCTCATAACTATGGCATTTGCAGCATAGTATGATCTATTTTCTAGATTTGGCTATGGCTACTTTAACAAGAGCCCTTTGGTCTTTGGGTCTTAAGTGATGTAGTGCAAGCTGGTTTGTGCTACCGCACAAGTCGGATTCATCCGTGTATTGTGAGTAATCTACCCGGCTGTAGCCACACTTCACTCTAGAATAAGGTTCTTCGAGTGTAGTTATCTCACTAAGTAAAGCGGGGGCTTTGATTTTATGTGAAACTTTTTTCTATTTTTTGGAGAAATGAATAGTATAGTGACGCTACCTTTTGCGCCTTTTTGGTAATCTGCAGGTTCGGACCAAATTTGTAGAAAGCAGCCTCGGCCGGCTGTAGGCTACGCTATCTGGCTAAAGAGCGCAGGAGGCGCCACCGGTCTGCGTGCGGTCTGCCGCGCTTTTTATTGGCGTTAGTTTAGTAGTTGCTTTCGCTGATTCTTGCTACCCTTTACAGACGCGGGCATGCCCGCGTCTGTAAAGGGTAGCACATTACCATTTACAGCCCTTTCCTCAAAATTTTTCACGTTACGGGCATTGTCCGCATGCACGACTTGCTTTGCCCAGTGTATCCCCCGGAGTACTTATGACTGATCTGTCACCCATTTCTTTTTAGTCTATACCTCGCCTCTTTGGCTGGCATGTACCCAAGTGTTAACCTTAAAGGGTCCATTGGGGTGATCCCTCGCTTTCACGTTTGGGTGCTTGCTCGTGGTTTAGGTTAGTGAGCGGTTTTTCATGCTTCTTGCAGTTTCCCCCGGAGGGTTGTTCGCACCAAGAATTTAGTTGGGTCTTGGAGCCTTCCGGGCCACCTTTGTTGGAAGGGGTAACGCTTGACCCTGACGCACTCGTGATAACCGTGCCACGAAACTTAACCAGGCCCCATGCTATGGTTCCTTGCGGTCTGTTTCCGCCACGGGTTAGGGGACCGCCCAGGCGATAATCTATTAACCTTCACTGATCCAAACGCGCTCTAGCGAGGCGCACACTAAATACGTTTCCAATACCTATAGCAGCTCCCGCTAAAGCAATGGTAGCTGCTCCTGCTCCAATGTTAACCTAAGCCACTCTATTGCTGACGCAGCTCGGCTTCCGAACCGTACATGAGCCTACGGCCTCATACGGCTCTTCTCATAATGTTTGTATCTTCGAGAGTTTTGGCCATGTAAAAGAAAATTTTAACAATTAAAAGTTTGCATAAATGTCCTGCTTGTCCTCCGCTTTTCTCAAGAGTAATATGATCCACTTCTAAAAGAACCCTGACATCCCTATCCTTCCCTTCACTTTCAAAAGCCTAAGCTCGTGTCGACTCAGAAAGCTTTGGCAGTCTTACATCTAATTAAGTACATTGTATCACCATCGAACGAATGCTTACCAAAAAAATACATATATTTTTTTTTCTTTTTTTTTCGCAACTGGGTTCGGGTGGCGAACCAAGCGCATGTCTTCTGAAATAGCTTAACCAAGAATAAAAAATTTTTTTTTTTATTTGATCACTGGACGAAAGTCGAAGGGATGCGATGCACGGATTGTGCACCGTTATTTAACTGCAATGTTCGCGCCATCTTCAATCTTGGCTCTTTGGTGGTGAGTATTGTCCACCCTGTTTACAGTCTGCCTTTGTTCAATATATCTATCAATATGGCCTGTGTTCCAGCTGTTAACCTCTTTTGGAGTGCCTGCGTTTTGTTTTCCATGGTTATTCTGCCGCGAAGCCTTATAGATTCTATCCTGGATTTTAATCTGAACACAAGCTCTTCGGCCTTTGGCCGGGGCATAGCGTGTCCAGGCCGCGGGTAAAAAAAATAGATTTTTTATTGAAAAATATCACTTAAAAAAAAATATATATATTTTTTACCCGGAACACCCAGTTTTTTTTAAAGTTATGAGTCTCCAAGTAAGCATATCACAATAATTTATCACCGCGCTTTCGCTTTTTGGAGAATCCTGCTACCAATGAACATGTGGCCTGGCTAGCCTACCCTACGATCATTTGTTTGGAGTTCAAGGTAGTTACCCCGTTCCCGAGTCGGATTGTTGCGAAAACCTGAGAAACGAGCAATACTGCGGGAGGTGGAACACGCACGTAGAACGTAGTGAAAACAACTACTTTCCTGGCCTCTTTTACTGTATTCCTAGAATGCCTATGATTAGAAATCAAGCTAATCATACTCGTCCTCATTGACTTGTAGTCTAGCCCCCAGTAAGGGTTCAGCATACCGAAGGTGATCGGGCACCGAAGCTTTAACTCGTTAACCAAAGTGTTCTTCTCGGTTTTCTTCCTGCGATCATTCTGCTATGAATTCCGGGGTTGCCACTCCCATGTGATGATCGAGAGTTTGCGGGACATTACCGCGCGACAGGGATTACACCTGCATCCGACAAGAGTTAGAATACTAAGTTCCGGCCAAAAAAAAATCTAGATTTTTTTTAAGTATTTTTAGGTTTGTGGGCCAACGGGTCGCACTAATTTTGCACCTTCTAGCATAACAATTTCATTTTTGTTTCTGTCAAAACAATGACCATTCAAGGGCTGATCAATCGAAATGAGGCCAACCCAACCATTTAGCCAAGTGATGTCATATTCATTTCATGTGGTTAAAACACAAATGAAGGCGGAAAGACGTGTTCTATTTACACAATCTCGACTAATGGAGCAAGCCAGGAGAGACTGGAGTCGTATGGCTGAGAGTTGCGCCTCATACTCAGTTTCATGAGGAATGCAATTACTATGTAATTGCGGGCGTAGCAAAAATCTATTTTTTTTCGGCCTTTTATCACGTTTATGTAATCTTTTATAAGACGAGTAAAATAGCCTCGGGTTCGCTTTCGAGTTTAGCCGATTCTTCTTTCCTTAAAAAAAAAAATCCGTGTAATAAATTGATCTAAAGTTAATTATTGTCGTTTTTTCTAGAAAGAAAGTATCTTTACCCATAAACTTGGCTGGTTTTCATAATAAGACTGGAAAGGATTGGTACTTGTTGTTCTCTTCCCAGATATGATAAACTCGCTGTTAAATGCTAACGAGGGCTTCCTACATTAGCATTAGAAAATGATGAAACCGGGTCTGTACCCCGGGATTTCACTATATTGCATTGTCAAGTAATTGAAAATGAATAACTTTATGATGATATTTAAACACGGCGTTTTTTAGGGGGTCGGCATCCATTATGTGGGGTTGGGGTTACATCTCTAATTTTGGTAATAATAAGACCTCCTAGTCGTAAACCACGTAGCGACGATTCCTTTCCATAACCTAACCCTTTTATTTCAACTTCAACCGACTTAATTCCCAGTTGAATAGCAGTTCGGGCCGCATTTTCTGCAGTTGCTTGAGCAGCATAATTGGTTGAGCGACGAGATCCCTTGAACCCCAATGAACCTGAGGAGGACCAAGTTTTTGTATCTCCTTTATGATCTGTTACAGTAATAATGGTATTACTTAAAGTTGATCGAATATATGCAATACCGTGCTTTTTTTTCTTCTGCATGAGTTTTTTTTGAATGTTTAGATTTTGTTTGATATCATCGATCGGGTTTTTTTACAATCCATCTTATCTGTTTACTAATTAAAAAAAAAATTTGTACAAAATAATCCATTAAACAAAAGAGAACGCCGCAGCTTTTGGTTCTCTGGGTGAGAGATTCTATTATCCGAGCCCGCCCTGCCGAAAGGCAGTTACGGTGCAAAAATAGATAAAAAATATGCGATGACTCAAAAAAAAAAATCTATATATATAGATTTACTGCGCCCTTTGACTTGTTGCGCCTATATGCCAACCAATAGGAGCCGGCCTTACCAATCGATGATGTTTTTGCGGAGGAAAAGCCAATAACAAAATGTGTAATGAAATTGAAATTTCATTACACATCGCTTCGCGCCTTCATCATTTATTATGGATAATGGGAAAAAACTTACAGCCTGCGGCCTGAATCAACTTCGTTGATTGATCGAAACGTTTCTGAATTTGCGACAAGTCTTAGCATTAGTATGAGTTCGTTGACCACGTAAGGGCAATCCCGCATTATGGCGAAAACCACGATAACAACCAATACTCATCAATTGTTTAATATCCCTCTGAATTACTCTTGCTAATTCTAAATCAACTAAATAATTTTGACTTATTATTTTGATAATTCGGTCAATTTGATACTTAGTTAACTTATTAACTCTAATGTTATCATTAAAACCTAATTGAGCACACACTTGAATTGCTTTTTTGGGGCCAAGTCCAAAGATTCGAGTTAAAGCAATTTCTACTTGTTCATTCGGCACTAAATTAGTTCCTAAAATATATGACATGATTTATTTTTTTTTTCCTTGTTTTTTATGTAGAATTTCGTTTCGATATTGTATACCTTTTCCTTTATAAACTTCAGGAGGTTTACAACTTTTGATGCTGGCAGCAAATTGAGTTACTTTTTGATGATCTATTCCAGTACAACAAATGATATTAGGCTTGAAGCAAAAAACGCGAACTGCAGACGTGACTTGAAGTCGAATCTCATGACTAAACCCTAATTTTAGATATAAAATAGAGCCTTGTGGATTAGTACTGGCTTTGTACCCAACTCCAATTATTTCCAAAAAACAAAATAATTTGGCTTCCATAAACTTGACTTAATTTTTTTTTATAAACCATTTTCTATAGAATCTCGCCATCGGTTTTTCGTCCTTCACGATCCCATATCAAAGCCCACTTTGAAGTGGAGAAGATTCTTTCTTCGACACCTTGATGCTGACAAAAAGCAAGCGTTTTCTTCTCTTGTTTCTTTTTTCGCAGTACTTCGCATGATTTACTGATGGCAAGTAGCATGCAAAGGCGCGAAGCGAAGAGTATCCCAGCCGCGACCTTCGTTGGGTAGATTCGTAAACGCGGACGGATAGAGAGTTTCTCGTACGCTCATTCAAGCATGCTGCGCGGTCTTCGACCCTTGCTTCTTATAGCGGATGAGATTGGCGCGTAACCTAATCAAAATCTTGTAGAATTCTAGCAATAGAGTTGTTACACGCCATCAACTCGCACACCAACGTATACAAAGAGTAGCCACACGGCACACCGGTCGAGTTCGTTCAGTATTCAGAAACCAAAGAGCGCACAGCGTTGCATGCAAAGGACTTCAGTCCCCAAACACACAAAGCAAAAAAAAAGCGTACAAAAAAGAGTTTTTGCTGCATCCTATACTCGCAAAGCTAACCTTTATTCCATTGACTACCAACACGATTTGTTTACGCCTAGTAAAGAACCTTTAGATGCTAATTCACGAGAAACTAGACGAGAAACGCGAAATAACTTAGAAACGGAACGAGGGCGACCTGTGAAAATACATCGGTTTCTTACTCGTGTTCTGGAACTATTTCTTGGCAACTTAGACGATTTGAAAAAAGATTCATAACGTATTTCATTAGGGAGGTTTTTCTGTCGAGAAATAGCTTTCCATTGCATTCGCTCTAATTCATATTTAGCCACAAGTAATCTACATCTATGATCTCGTTTCATTTGATTTGACATATGACTAAACCTCTTTTTGCAAAAAACCACTCCACAAAATGAAAGCCTCATCTTGTGTTTTGGCTGAAGTAACAATAGTTACATCAAACCCTTGAATATGTTCAAAAATCTCAAAATGATTTTGTATTTCCGGAAATAATCGTAACAACGGCGTTGGCATTGATAATTGAATGGAGCTTTTTTGTACTTTAACTGAGTAATCGTAAAAAGATATTATCGTAATAAGTTTTTCCAAGAAATTATACATGGTATGCCCTCGTAGAGTGCTTTGTGCTAGGTAAGTGACATATCCTGTGTCTTTTTTCGACTCTCGATTCAATATAAATTTATTAAATCGAAACGACTTTCCTGCCGAATCTCTGCTTCGTGTCCGTATGAATTTTTGACCACAAACAATCTCCATAGCTAATTTTACATTTTTTATCAAATTAGAGGGTGCCTTTGGAACTATTATTATTTTACACAATCTCGGAACTTCCATAATGTTGCCATAATTCAATTTTAACAACAAATCTTGACGTAATAAATTTTCGTAATGAAAACGGAGTCTATTTGGAGTGAACATAAGTTGGCTGCTTTTTTTTTTATTTCAGGTAAAAACGAATATAAGCACCGTCCCCTATCTGATTTCTAAATAGCGGGCTGTTATGCCTTCCTTTTCCATAATAAAAAGAAAAGCGTAAAAGGACGTAGTAGCAAGCTCTTGATTAGCTTTGTGCCCCAAGAAAGCGAAAAAAATGTTTTTTTAACTTTTCGCAGCAAATACTTTAGCCCGGAAGCCTTAGCGCTTCACTCAGGGGTCTTCGACCTCAACGCCATGCGCTTTATTCTATTCGAAAACAAGAAAAGTGCTGTGTGGAACAAAACTCCGCTACGCAATTTAATCTATTACATGGTTCACCTAGAAGGCTGCGAACAAAATAATCGTCTTGGACTTGAGGCCTTCGGCCTCAAGGCATTTTATTCTGTTCCGCGGGCCAAAATTACTTTATTCGCATTGCAAATAAATTGTAAGTCGCGCCGTTACTTCATTCCAAAAGGCGCAGCAAAGAGCGTTATATAGATATTTATTTCTTTTTTTAGGCTTTTTTTTTAACCCTTGGGCTATATTTATTGGGGTCAAAGACCATTAATTATTTATAATAATAAATTTTTTACTCGCTTTACGGTTTCAACACTTCTATCGTCTCGACTGCTTGTTCGTTTTCAGGCTGATAGAGGCCATAAGTTTACAAAGATTCCTGGTCTTTACCCATTTTCTTTGCTTTGCTCCGTGCCTTTCGGCCTCGCTTTTTATTCATTAACTAATTAAAACCATTGAACAAACTTGGTTGACAAACATAGTTTATGCGCTGCTAATGTGGCAGCTTGTTGCGCATTTGACAAACTCACACCATCCATTTCAAATAAGATTTGTCCCTCTACCACACGAGCAATCCAACCTGTAGAATTCCCTTTTCCTTTTCCCATTCTGACTTCGGTGGGTTTACTGCTAATAGGAATATCTGCGAAAACTCTTACCCATATTTGACCATTTCTTCGAAATTCTCTGCTTATAGCACGACGCGCTGCTTCAATTGCTTGATATGAGATACGACCAGCTTCACAACTTTTCATGCCATATTTTCCAAAACAAAGTTGTGTACCGTCTGCTTTGCAACCCTTAAATCTGCCTTTTTGATATTTATGAAATTTTGTACGTTTTGGATATAGCACAACTTGTCCCTTTTTTTTGTGTTAAAAATATGAAACCCACACTTTGACACCTAAAATCCCATAAGGAGTAGATGCTTGTGCTTTCGCATAATCGATTTGATTGGAAAATACATGTAAAGAGGTTTCACCGTACTTTTTGCATTCAGTTTTAGCTATTTCTGCGCCATTTAATCGGCCCGAACAACAAATACGGATTCCTTTAACATATTGGCATTTTTCAATCTCTTGAAATGTAGATCTACAAATTTGTCGAAATGATTTTTTTTGTTCTAGTTTCCAAGATATTTCTTGAGCAATTAGAGAAGCACTTTGATAAACAGAAGCTATTTTGACTGGCCTAATTAAGGTATTAGTTTTTGTTTGGTTAGATAAAAAAAATTGCATTTTTTTCCAATAATAATAACGACTGAACAAAGAGTGAACTTTCCTCCATTTAGCATCTCTTGAAATAAAGGGAGCACCAAAATCCAATATAGACCCGGGTTGACGAATCGGCTCTGTGTTTTTCATTATGTAATTATTAGCTAATGGCATGCCTTGCTCGCGATGGATTTGAAAACGAAGCCTTAAAAGGCTCTGTTTGTGCAAGCAGTGGAGGGCATTTTGGTGTGGGAACGTTAGTGCCCGGACAAAGCTGGGGAGCGCCGTGCGCAAAGCTAAAAGCTCTTCCGCGCTACGCATCTCTGTCCTTCTGGAATTAATATCTTCAGAGAAAAGCCAAACTGAATAAGCCGTTTGGATGTTCGGAGAAATTTCGGGTCTATTTTTTCTCGCAAAGCCCACTTCATTCGCCAAGCGGATGAAGTGGGTAGAACCCCGTAAGGCTTCCACATAGGAGCCTTGCGCGGTTTTGTTCATATAGGTTAAGCCTTCTTTTTTCGAACAAATGCTTTTATTTGACAGAATAGAACGCATTCTTTTTTTCAAGCTGTCCTCTTTTTTTTTTGTCTCCTTTGTAATATATTTTTTAATTATGCTCCGTGCCGCCAAATTGGAAACTATGTTAACAATAGGATCAAATTGAATTCGGTTCTTTGAATAAAAGAAGTATTGCATGACTAAATGATTTAAAGGAGCACGCACAGCCGCGAAAATGGTCTGTGGAAATACATCGCTAATTTGACGCAAAGAGCCAAAACAAGAAAACGCATAGCTTTTTTCTGACATTTTTCTGTCATCATTCTCCAAAAAGGCATCGTTCCTCAAAGAAGTAGAGTTTTTGGAGGCCATCCAACCGCTGATCCGAAGTAATTGATCGATTTCGTGCATTGACGGTAACCTATGATTGTATCCATAGCGCCCAATCTTGACTTCGTTTCGCTGTATCTTTGTAGCGTCGTCAATACGCCTAATCAGCTTGACCGATTGTATTGCCCCAAGGCCTGTGTGTCTTGATCGGCTAAGTCGATCCAAAAAAAATACGTGAATGAATGTCCTTTTAGGAAAATGATGAATAATAAACTTACCGAGACGAAAGCCAAACGTTTTTCCCGTAGGTGGACGTATTAAATCAAAGTAATCTCTAAAATTTACATCTTGATACAACAATTTTCCATAATAATAATCACTAAACCAACTTGAATCTGAACTACGATTCAGATTCAGTCTGACTGAAATCGGATTTATTTTTTGCGCCATAGTTCACTATCGTACCTTTTTTTTTTGTTTTATTTTTGTTTTTGAGGGCGAAGCTCTCTTCCCAGAGGAAGAAGGTTTCCGTGTAGAAGCAAACTCTCCAAATTTATGACCAATCATTTCTTCAGTAATTTTCAAACCAACAGAACCTTTTCCGTTATAAATTTGTGCATAGCAACCGACAAATTGAGGCAAAATACAAGATCTACGTGACCAAATTTTCCATCTGATCTTTTTTTGCTTGAACAAGCAAGCATCCACAAAAGGGCCTTTCCATACAGATCGTGTCATAAACTAATTTCTGCGTTTTCTTACTACTGTTCTAAATCCACCTTTGGCGGGCTTTCCCCAAGGTGATACCGAAGGTCTACCTCCTTTTGTGCGTCCTTCACCTCCTCCATGAGGATGATCCACCGGATTCATAGCAACACCCCGAACAATGGGACGTCTGCCTAACCATCGGCTTTGTCCCGCTTTGTCAAGCTTACGTTTACCATGATGAAGATTGGACACTATACCAACAGTAGCTCGGCATCGGGAATCTATGAGTTTGTCAACACCCGAAGGTAATCGCACAATACATTGTGGTGTATTTTCGAATTTCTTAATTATTTGAGCAAAGGTCCCTGCAGCTCGAATCAACTTTGCGCCTTGACCTGGATTCCATTCAATATTATGTATCCATGTGCCTATAGGTATAGTAGCCAATGATACGCAATTTCCTACCATTTGATAATATGAATCAAGTATGTTTTTATTCTCACTTGAAGCGTAGTCCCCCCCGGGGCGTAGCCAAGAAGCAGCCTGACTACACTGCACGGGCTCTTCCATCCTGAGGGACCTTTGGCCTTCATTTGTTATGTGAACAAAGTGATTTCGGAACCGAAGGTCGTTATGGGCTAGCAAATTTTGGGAAGATTGATGTTGATCGAACGAAGTCAAAGGTTTAGACCAATCACAATTCATTATCGTCTTGCCAGCTTCTAACTGATCACTAGCTAATATATAAGTGAAAGGTGCACGATCTACTTTGCCCGCCTCAACCATTGGTCCTTTTTCGCTATGCTTAGGTTTAAAAGAAAAAAATATATTGGTTCTCCAAGAAAGCGCTTTGCGTTCGATTCTCTGCACCCCGCTATGCGTTTTCCACCTTCCGCTTTCATTTCCAGAAAACGTATTATGTCCTCCAAAGTCTTTCATTCGCAAAGCAAAGAAAGCGGGCTTTGCCCCGGCTAAGGCTATCCTAGATAAATCAAGAAAGCTACCGAAAGGGCCTAAAATTGCAGCCTCTCTCTTTGTCTCTGGGGAAAAAAGGGCAGAGAAAAAAACGGAATTTCTTCTCTGGGCTTTCCTGAACAAGGAAGAAAACGAAAATAAGAGGTCGAAAAAAAAAAGATTTTTTTCTCTCCGACCAAGAAAACGCCAAGCGTTTTCTTCTGTTTGACTATTGGCTGCCTCCGCTTGTTTCATTGCTTCAAGCCATCGTACTAAAGCAATCCAAGAAGAACGATTAGGATCATAGTCGATTCTTTGTACAAGGCCAATAGACGAAGTGCTCCGTTGAAAATCAATTTTCCGATGCAATCGCTTCGATCCACCTCCTCGATGAAAAACAGTAATACGCCCTGATGAATTTCTGCCAGCAGACTTTTTTTTTAAACGAAAAGTTAATTGTTTTAGTGTCATGGTGTATTTGCCTTTTTTATTTGTATCAATGTCTCATCTACGATGATTGATCGCCTGCAGCAAGGTTTGCTATCATCTTCTAATAAGATGGATTGAACTACGAATAGATCATAGAGTTGCTGCGCCCTTCTCGCGCTTTTTCTTCACTTTTTTCTATGTATTCTTATCTCAGATTGTTTTCTGTATATAAGATCTTTTCTTTAAGCGATTCAATCTTGTGTGTGTCAAGTAGGTGCTCTAGGCTTGCATTCTTAAAAGATTTAATAACGATGCATTTTAGTTAGTCGTTACATCATGAAATTAGTGCTTTTTTAGGACATTACGTAGGAATGCCATAATCCTGATGGGCCGCGGGCGCTTTCATCGTTCCACCCGGCCCTGTCATTCGCTATGCCAAGGGTAAAGCAGACAGCAGAATGAAATATATATATAGATTTTTTTTTACTGAGCTCTGTGACCTTTGCAAGCTTATTTTCTCTACTTATCGAAAAGGCATGGAGAAGAAAAACGCCAAGGCACCCTCTGCCTCTGTGCTCTTTGTTCATAAAACGAATAAAAAAGTGCGTAGCTCCGGAGAAGAAAAGCCTTAAAATAGTGCATTCCGTAGCAATTCGCTTTGTATATACTTCTCCGCACGCTATGTTGATGAGTCATCATAGATGATTCAGCGACGTTTTGAGTTTCGTGAAAAAAATCTTTTTTGGCTCCAGAAAATTAGGGCCCTTCCTACCTGTGAAATAGTAATTCTATCTATCTACCTCTCCAAAAACAATATCTTGAGTACCAATTATGGTAACAACATCTGATAGCATGTGATGTTTGGACATAAAATCAAGCCCTTGTAAATGAGCAAAACCAGGTGCTCTTATTTTACAACGATAAGGACGATTGGTTCCATTACTGACTAAAAACACACCAAATTCTCCCTTAGGTGCCTCTACTGCAGTATAGGTAGAAGAAGCTGGTACAGAAAAACCTTCTGTATAAAGTTTGAAATGGTGAATTAAAGATTCCATGGATTGTTTCATTTGAGATCGTGAAGGAGGACATAACTTACGATCATCCGCTTTAATCATGCCACTAGGCATTTGATTAAGACATTGCATAATGATTCGAATACTTTGTCGCATCTCTTCAATACGAATACAATAACGGTCATAACAATCTCCTCTGGTACCTACGGGTACATCGAAAATCAATTGGTTATAAACATCGTAAGGTGCTGATTTTCGCAAATCCCAGCATACTCCTGAGCCTCTTAACATTACACCACTGAATCCCCAATCCAAAGCTTGCTGTGCAGTAACAGTACCAATATCAACTAATCGTTGTTTCCAGATACGATTGTTGGTTAACATTTCTTCTATTTCATCAATACGAGAAGCAAATTGTTGTGTAAATAGAAAAATATCTTCACTTAAGCCCAAAGGCATGTCTTGTGCAACTCCGCCTGGTCGTATGTAACTGGCATGCATCCTGGCTCCTGAAACTCTTTCATAGAATTCTAAAAGTTTTTCTCGCTCTTCAAAGGCCCACAGGAACGGAGTTAATGCCCCCACATCCATAGCATGAGTAGTTAAAGCAAGTAAATGATTTAAAATTCGAGTTATTTCACAAAATAACACTCGTATATACTGAGCTCGTAATGGTACCTCACAATTACAAAGTTTCTCTACAGCTAAAGAATAAGCATGTTCTTGGGCCATCATAGAAACATAAATAGAGTCAAAATTTAATTGATGCCAGCTATGCCGTACACAGTCACTCGCATCACATAATAAAGTGCTCCCTGAACCGTGTGAGATGGTCACCCATCACACGGCTCTCTAACTTGAGTTACCCTTAGATTTTAAATAAGCAAACCAGGATCGCAGCGTCATAATTAATGGTTGAGTTTTGACTTCAGAAGTATTTTCGCTTTTGGGTGATCAAGCTCTAGTTCGAATAAAGCGTCTGCCTGGTTTATGCGCTCGCGAACGAACCAAATATTAACGGACTTCCTTCGTTTCTTAAAAGTTGCGCATTCTGCCTTAATTTCTAAAGAATATGGAGTAGGCTGGTCTTCTCCGAACTGCTCAAGTGCGCGGCGTCAGTCTGCCGACTTAGGCTTCTTCCCTTTTGCTGATATCAGCGTTTTTCTGAAAAAACTCGCAGCAAAAAAATTTTTGAATATTTGAAGCGAGTAGGCAGGTACTACAAGCCCTCTGTCCCACGCATCTCTATCTAGAAAAATGTATGGTTCACCGGTTCCACCGAATGCTCCTATCTTTTTACAAGATTATGTGAGTGTGTAGTTATGCTTCAGATGCTTTGCTATATTCATATTGAATCGTAGTTTCTGTTTCTATCTCCGGTGTACTCGCTTTAGATCTTCGACACACAAAGAAAGACGTTATAGGAGGAGGCTGCACTCAGAAAACTGAAAGCCAGCAAAAAAAACTATTTTGCCTTACTTTGTTATCTTGCCAGAGGAAGCTTATTTTCCTTCTAGCCTAGCGCGCCCAGGTGATCATTCCGCTGGCATCTCTCATTCATGATACTTTCCATTTAACTGACACTCAAGGATGCAGTTGAAGATACGGCCAAGGGTTGGCTATTCCCAGTTATCTCCTTTTACGACATGCTGTCGTCGTCGCCATATTCTATATGTCGATTAGTCGTATCTGTTTTGCTGCGGGTTTCTGCAGCACCTCCAGAATGGAGGAGTTCATTCGATGACTTCGCGGTCGCCCTCTAAACGATCAAAATAAGGTAAAGCTTGAAGATAAGTTTTATACTCGATTAATTTTTCTGTGCCTCTAGTCGGGTAGGCGCCGATCTTTCGGCCGGAACCCCCCTAAGAACCGTACGTGCAAGTCTCCTCGCATACGGCTCACGCCATTTATTACAGGTAGCCCAAGATTCGATAAAAAGGTCTGAAGCCTGCAAAAAAAAATATATATATATATGCTATGCTCTGCAGCCGTTTTGGTAGCTTGGAAATTTGCATGCGCAAATTTGAGACTGCTTGTTTTCTTAGTTCATGGAATTCCATGAAGTTTAGGCAGCGCTATCTGGGGTGGGGTATCCAACACCCGCAGTCTTGCCCCGCGTTTCAACCACAGTGGGGTCCTACGAGCTACCTATTTTTCCTTTTTCTTCCAGCCTCGATTCGAACCTTTCCACTTCCGTTAAATGACCCGGCCTCCCTGGCTTGACCTTCCGGTTATGCTCTTGCAGCTCTACCGGTTCCTCCCCCCGGTTTCCTCGTTGCTAGAATTTTCCCGTATGCTTTTGACGCAAGCTTTATCCTTTACGACTCGTTTCTTTGCCAGATAGTATTTGCCAGTAGTGCCGTCCTACCCGACCTAAGGTTTTGGCTTGTACCCTGTATGGTTAGCCTACCCATTGTAAGGACAATAAATTGGCGGTTAAAATGGGACCTCAGGCCGGTTACATGTTCCGCTGTGCCGAGATGCGGAGGGGCTGGTCGTAATAATCACCCCGCAGGAATACGCGTGCGCCCTTGACGGGTACTCCAGGACCCGCCGACGCGTTCTCGTTTCCAAGAAAGCCCAGTGGTAAGTCAACCACAGTGGGGGACTCGGCGTCCCCCTATTCATCTCTGTTGAGACCTCTAGTGTGGATAACGAGGCCACCTTCACGACCTTCTCCCTCCTTTCCCCTGAGCGATTTGCCTCACTTGAGTTGCCCAACAAAACGCCTTTTGCCCGGTGCTTATGACGCGGGAGTTGCCTCCACGCGCCACCCGTGGTGGGGAACAAGCAGGACATAGCTAGCGGCATAGGATATGCCGACTCGGCGTCAGCGGCTTCATGCCGCACTGAAGTAATCCAATATGCGGTTCCGCGCGTTCTACAACTTCTCCATTCATTTCTAATACTAATCGTAAAACACCATGAGCAGCAGGATGTTGAGGTCCAAAATTCAAAGTAAAATTTTTGATTTGTTTGGTTTTAGCCATATTTAATCATTTTTCTTTTTACAAAGCCTACAACCGGACTTGAACCGGAGACCTTTCCCTTACCATGGGAATGCTCTACCATCTGAGCTACGCAGGCCAATATATAATATAGCCACTGTTTGTATTATGTTAGAAAAATACCGTAGTTGTTGCTGGCTTATACGAGGTTTCTGTTTCTTGGCTTGGCTGCTTCGCAGCCTGAAGGCCCGTGAAACCGAAACATCGTAGCTTTGCGAAGCAGGACACAGGAAGAAAAAATGCAAGGGCACTGCTGCCCGCGGCATGCATTAGAGCGCCAACTCTCTACCCGAGCATAGAACGCAGCCAAATATTTATCTTGCCAGCGTTGGAAGAACGCTACGTGTCCTCCATCTTTACCTTTAACACATTTTATTACAAATTATTCAGTTTGGTTTTCAGATTCTTTTTTCCAAAGCCAAGTTAAAGTGCAAAGCATAACGAGATCTCCTGCAGCTATTATAAAGGGTAATTCATCCAAGCACTTATACTACTTTTCTACAATATACCACCTGTTTATTTGGAGACGATCGGAGTTGAACCGACAGCTTCATGCTTGCAAAACATGCGCTCTACCAATTGAACTACGTCCCCTACGGATAAGGTGGGATTTGAACCCAGGATACAGTATTGTTGTATTTGTCAGGATGGGCGGGGCCTCTCATGCTTTTCTCCTCCGGTTAGAACCACACGTGCTGCGCTTTGCGCCCACATACGACTTACGCAACCTATTAACCATGTTAACCCGCAGAAGGAATGTTTGACTCATTGGCTACTGGAAGATGTCCTATGTATATTGTGAGAAGTTAAGTGTAAGAAGCCTTCGGCCCTGCGGTCTATTCGACACTCTTCTAAGCTTATGCTTACTTGCTTTGCCAGGGTATCTCATTATCAGATGTCCTTCTTTTAGTCGGAACTGCTATATTAATATTAATTAAGGGCAGAACAAATAACGCGCAGTAAATCTTTCTATCTCATCATAATAGAGCTTCGCTCTTTTCACCGCTGGCTTCCTGCTATAATCGAACAACTCGGGGCGCCAATCTAATCCTTACCTTAACCTATGATATTTTCTATAGAAAATTCTATATAGAAAATTTTTCGGTTCCGCTAACACCGATTAAGATCTTAGATTCTTTTTGACAAGGTCTTTGTATTAGTTCTTTGCACTATTCATCCGTATAGCATAACTTTTTTTTCCAATCTCTTTACCCTAGCATTAGCTCAGTATGTAATCTTAACCATTATTCCATTATCCCTAAAGTTTCACACCTCGAGATTAGTTTTGACTTTTAACTGATTCAGTTACCAGTTCATAAAAAGAGATAGATATCTCTCTTTCTAAACTGATTTTATAATAATTCATTTTTGAATCAAAAAATTACCGGGAAAAACGGGATTTGAACCCGCGACTTCTGGCGTGACAGACCAGCACTCTAACCAACTAAGCTATTTTCCCAAACATAATGAATCATCGTAGATGATTCATCGGGATCTTTCCATTCTACTGGCTTACGTACGTCGGTAGAAACCCGGAAGTATCGTTCAAGCGAAGCCACAAGTCTAATGGCTGCGCGGCTCTCTGCTTTGCACTGAAAGGCGCTTTTTCGCGGTTAGTCGACCTGTGGCCTTGCATGCGTTAGGCCGATTACGCAGTAATAGCCAATAAGCCTGAAGCGCTTCGGCCTCTACTCGCTATGCTAGTGGAGCCGTATGGAACCAGGGCACCTTTTAAATGAAATGTCCACAGTAAAAAAAAATATATATCTTTTTTTTCTCATGATCATCTTATAGTTCAGATTGTACCATAAACTAAGAAAACGCTATGCGTTTTCTGCGTTAGTTGGCCCAACAATAAGCAAAGCAAAAAAAGCGATAATATATATTACCATAACAAAACGGCGGTCCTGTTGTACAACTAATAATAAGACAGTTTTGTTGTAGTAGTACAACAAAACATTTTTTTTGTTGTTACAACAAAAACACTGTTCTGTGCTATCTTTTTATTACAGATCTAACTAACTTAAAAAAAGAAATATTTTTTTTGCCTTGGGTAATAACGGACTTGAACCGCTGACTCTCTCGGTGTAAACGAGGCGCTCTACCAACTGAGCTAATTACCCTAATATGCTAAATAATCAATTAAAAAAGAACACATCATGATTAGTTTCTTTTTTCTCAAAGGTGTTCACTTTTTACCAATTGCTTGACGCTTTATTTTATTGCACATCACGTAAATTAATCTTTCACAGCTACGCCACCAAAGTGGTTTCTCCAGCCAGCCTATTGGTTAAAGTAAAGCGGATAAAAGGCCGGACCCGAAAGTAGGAGCGTAAGGCTTGAAGATAAAAAGCATAGCAAAAAAAGATTTTTTTTCTCTCTATTACCACTTTTTTTATATAGCATAAAGCATCGACAAAAGGTAAATTGCGCTAATCTCTTTATTGATTGTATATAATTGAGTATACTATGTAATTAATATATAATGCCTTTTTTTTCATTTTGTCAGAAAGAGCGCGGGGGAAGCGAAGCATATTATTCAGAAGCTCTTTGGCGAGAGGAAAAAGTAGGAAAACTACCTTCACCTTTCATTCGTTGTGCGAACCCTCCCAGCCGCTTTTTCAGGCTTCCCCCATCGCAAAAAGACTATTCTATTATTTTCAGGCATTCACTGTACGGGAACAGACAGTCATTGTTCCGCGAAACGCTTTACTATTTTTACCCGATAGGGTAAAAATAGTAAACTACCAGACAGAACAAAAAAATCAAACGCACGAAAACAAACTAATTTGGCAGCGCCCTGCTCGATTCGTTTGACGTCCCAGCATCCTTTCAGTTAATTTTATCCGAGAGCCGGTGCGGCCTCACGGGCTCTCTTGCCGTGGGCTGCACTTTGTTGGCTACGCCAACAAAGGCTCCGAGAGCTCAATAAAGTTAATGAATGACTTATTATGCCTACTTATCGAGGTTTATCCCATTTTGTTTACACGGCGATGGAAGGAATGCTAAAAGCTTGCCAAACGATAAAAGCAAAAAAACATGTTTATGTTTTTTTGCTTTTATCGTTTGGCAAGCTCAGAAATTGCCGGGTTACTCCCAATCTAAAGCGCCCTTCTTCCATTCGTATAAAAATCCAATCGTCAAAATCAATAAAAATACTATCATAGACCAAAATCCAAACAAACCAATCTTGTTAAGAGAAACTGCCCAAGGAAATAAAAAGGTGACTTCCAGATCAAATATAATAAATAGAATAGAAACGAGATAAAATCGTATATCGAAACGACTTCTGGCATCATCAAAAGGATCAAAACCGCATTCGTAAGCTGACAATTTCTCTGGATAAGCCGAATTAGAAGAAGAAGCAAATAGAAAGGAAACACCGATTAAGATCAAAGAAAATAGCAAACTTATTACTAAATAGACACAAATAGGTGCAAATTCCATAAACCAAGAACCACTTTTTTTTTTAGGAGAATAGTTCCAATGGTAGAACAATGGTCTCCAAAACCACAGGTTAAGGGTTCGAATCCCTTTTCTCCTGATTACACCAGCTAGAATTTGGTGAAGGGCGAAGCAATCATCGAAAATGATTGATTCATTTTAGAAGAAAGAAAAGACTGATGCAAACATCTATCTAAGCGCGAGCCCGGATAGTGGGCAAAGATAACGCATACATAAATAATATCTAATAGTGCAAATACAAAGGCGTAAAGCCCTTTTCCTACGAATAGTACATTAGAAGAAGAAGCGTTCTATATATTCAATTTTGTTAATGTTTTGTTGCGTTTTTGTTTTTTTCAAATCTACAGTTAATGTGGGGATGGAGGGTTTTCGAGCTTCGCTCGTATGACGAAGCCCTACTAGGGGCGTAGCCAGAGAGCGGAAGAAAAAAAATTGGCTGCGCCCTGGCCGCTTTCACCCTCCACCCGGAAGCACGGAAACAAAACCTGCGGCCTGAAAGTTTTTTTCTAGTTTCATTTTTTTAAACTGAATGAGTTGCTAAGAAGCTCTGTGTAAATTTTTGACAAAAAGTAGCCAGTTGACTATTAATCTGCTCAGTAATGTTTTTTTGTTGTACGATAGCAGAAAGTATATCTGAGTCTATAGACTTCAAAAGCTCATGTTCATATTGATTAATGCTCGAAATAGGAATTTGATCTAAATAACCTTTGACAGCTGCATAAATAACCACTACTTGTTTTTCAATAGGAATTGGGCTATATTGTGGTTGTTTAAGAACCTCTGTTAGCCTCGCCCCACGATTTAATAAATATTGAGTAGCAGCATCAAGGTCTGAACCGAATTGAGCAAAAGCGGCTACTTCACGATATTGCGCCAATTCTAGTTTTAAGCTACCGCATACCTGTTTCATAGCTTTTAACTGAGCCGCAGAACCTCGAGAGTAGGGTTCGCACTCATCTCTAGGCGCTAGCACAGGATAGAAAACCCGGCTCCCTCTCAAAGAACCGCGCGCGATAGTCGCCTATCACACGGCTCCCTTCTCCCGAAACCTGTCACTTCTAGACGAGGACAATCAAATCATCAATAATATTTTGTCCGTGTGTAGTTTTTTAGAATGTTAAACACGCAAAGGGATTTGCTTCCTATTGAATGCTAGTTTATTATCTTGGAACTGTGCAGCATCACTCTCTTCCTTAGTGGTCTTATAGCCTTTGCTTAAGTCTTATGGCGTGAGCTTAAAGGCCGCCTTGATGGCTGTTTAGAATATCTGGTCTCTGGCGCTGATCATTGTAAGCGGTCTTGTCTCCCCGGGTTCTGCCGATTTTGGGATGTTTACCTGTTTCGCGGGGTATTTCCCTGCGCGCAGTTGTTCCGCGATGTGCTCGAATCATCTTTGATTAACGCGGATAAGAAGTTGATTTCCTCCCTGGAAGATCTCCCATTCGTCATCCCCTCTTTTTTTACGAATTTAGATTTAATGCGTTGGTACGCTGCTATGAGCGCATGTGGGTCCGTTATTATGTTGACGATTTTTTGATATTTTACGTCGACGTTAGGTTTCAGTTCCCGAATTCGATCGGCTGCAGCCTCAACTCGGGCAGGAGAAGCAGGACTTTCCTGATTCTCAGTTTTATCCATCGCCGAACCAACGAGGTTCCCCCCTCGTAAGTTTTTGTGGTGGTTCCACTGGGACCGTACGAATCGCGGCCTTTCCTCATGAATAGGTCCGGATTCCCATCGGGAGTTCCCTCTAGGTATTTAACGATTTGTAGAGCCTTGGTTGACTCGTTCATCGCCGTGGAGTTCGTGTGTTTTCCGACGCAGGGTTCCCCTTTTCCCTCTCGTGTAGTAGAAGTACTCATGCTGCAGACGGCACATATCCCAAGTTCACGCAGGTAGAATCCCGGGTGTCTTCCCTCTGAGAGTAGGGCGACCATCATCGAGGTTTGTTTTCCTGAACTTCCGATAGTTAGTTTCTGACTTACCGGCTTTCGACCCAGTTATAATCGAGTAAGGCAGATTACGCGCTGAGGGATCCTACGCAGAGCTTTCCAACTCCAGCGATCCCATGTAAATCTCACCCCGCTCACACGACTTACAGATAATCCTACATTAATAGCAGGTCGAATTCCACGATAAAAAAGTTCTGTTTCCAAAAAGATTTGTCCATCTGTAATGGAAATAACATTGGTCGGAATATAAGCAGATACATCTCCAGCTTGTGTTTCAATTACAGGTAATGCAGTCAAGCTACCTGCACCAGTTTGGTCTGACATTTTAGCGGCTCTTTCTAATAAACGAGAATGTAAATAAAAAACATCTCCAGGGAACGCCTCACGACCTGGTGGTCGACGTAATAATAATGACATTTGTCGATATGCCACTGATTGTTTTGAAAGGTCATCATAAATGATTAATGCGTGCATTCCATTATCCCGAAAAAATTCTCCCATAGCGCAACCTGAATATGGTGCCAGGAATTGCAAGGGAGCAGGATCCGAAGCAGTAGCTGCTACAATAATGCAATATTCTAAAGCACCCGCTTCTGAAAGAATCTTAACTAATTGTGCCACGGTTGAACGTTTCTGTCCAATCGCTACATACACACAATACAATTTTTCACTATCCGAGGTGCCCTGTGTGTTGATTTGCTTCTGGTTCAATATGGTATCAATAGCGATAGCAGTTTTTCCAGTTTGTCTGTCTCCTATTATAAGTTCTCGTTGACCACGACCTATAGGAACCAGGCTATCTACTGCTTTTAATCCTGTTTGCATGGGTTCGTGCACAGATTTACGTGCAATAATCCCGGGAGCTTTAACTTCTACACGCTTTCGTTCTGCAGCGCTTAAAGCACCTTTTCCATCAATAGGTACTCCTAAGGCATCAACCACACGACCTAACAAGGCTTTTCCTACAGGAACATCCACAATAGATCCAGTGCGCTTAACAATGTCTCCCTCTTTAATGGCAGTATCACTACCAAATATAACAATCCCTACATTCTCATTTTCTAGATTCAAAGCCATTCCTTTCACACTGCTGGCAAATTCAACCATTTCTCCAGCTTGAATCTTGTTTAATCCATAAACACGTGCAATTCCATCTCCAACTGATACCACTCGACCGATCTCATCCACTTGCAATTTGGTGTAGTAATTGGTAATTCTTTGTTCTAATAATGTAGATAGTTCTGCTCCAGCCAACTTATTTCCAGTTAATTTGTTCATAAATTAATAAAACCTTCTACCAATAAATTAAATAATTCCACAATCTGAACCTTCAGATTGTGTCCAATTTATCATCTTAAATGATAGATCAAGACGGGAAGGGGGGAGGCATTCATTGGCCAAGCTCCTTCAAGCTAATAAAACATAAGGAAAAGAAGATGAAAGGTAAAATAGAGAAAAAATTTTGGGGCATTTCTATATATTCTTTTTTATTCTTTTCTTTTTCCTTTTTTTTTTCTGTCAAGCCAATAAAGTAGTGGAGGCCCACTTTATTCTTTCGAATCCTCATCACCCGAGCGCGGCGTTTCCAGAAAAAAAAGGTCAACACTCCCGCTGTTTTAGATCGAAAAGACCGAGTTTGGTTCAGACAGGCAAAGCGGATTATTCAGCATGCCATAGAACTGAGCCGAGCATGCAATTACTACGAAATTGAATATTATTAAGATGGCTGTAAGCAAAAATTATTTACTTTTTCCTCGATTTGTCACTACGCGAACTTTGTTCCCAAGGACTAGCAAAATCAAAATAGCGAAATTCTTGGGTCATCTCAATAGGCTCAGAAACCACACGTTTCTCTGAATCATCATAACGGACTTCCACATATCCACTTAAAGGAAAGTCTTTTCGTAATGGATGACCCTCAAAACCATAATCTGTTAATATACGGCGTAAATCAGGATGATTAGAAAAATAAACACCAAACATATCCCAAACTTCTCGCTCCCACCAGCCGGCTGACGGAAATATATTGACTGCCGAACAAATTGGAGTTATTTCGTCCACACTTGTTTGTATACGAATGCGTGAGTTATATTGAATACATAGAGTCAAGAATTCCATCACAGAGCCGCAGTTTCCCTATGCATTCTCTCAATATAATAAAGTGCTCTCCGAACCGTGCGAGATAGTTACCCATCACACGGCTCTCCAACTCAAGTTCAACTAAGGTTGTTTGTAATCATATGGCTCTAAGCGTGGGCTTTCCCGGCGAAATAATCGATTTTTGACGTACATGGAGCATCCGTGGCCTTGCATTATAGCAAAAACTAGCAGCATATATGGCTTCCAGAGGTGATGCGCCCTCATATTGCCTATTGTGGTAATTTTTGTAGGCAAATGAGTTATGCAATTCGAGCGGGCTTTGCCTTTCTTATATAATTTGTATATGTTTTAGCCAATGAAATACATAGTATGTAGCTTAAGCGCGGTGCGTTATACATTGGTTTTTAGAGTTTGCCAGATGCTACTAATTGACAGGGCAAGGTAGAATGAAGGTTAATGCTCACTACTGAATAGCTTTAAAGATACTGAAGCTAAGCAAAACAGGGTTTCGGGTTACTTCATTTATCATAAAATCGCCAGAGGGTTTATCATTTTACACATACAATCTGGTGGGCTTAGCTTACTTGTCAAATGGATTCTATATATTATCTAATTGCCGCCATATTGTTGTAAAAACTTGTAGGTATATTCTGAATTGCAACTAGTAAGATATCCAAGGAAAGAAATTTTATTAATTTTGGTTCAGGTTATTAGGGTCTTATCCAGGTCAAGCCTAAGCTAAAGCCGTACTTCAATAAATCATGTAACCAAGTCAAGTATCTTTTCTGCCAGAGCTCGTGGACCAATTACTCTAAATAGTAAAATCATCTGTGAAACACACGCTTGCGGATGGCCTAGACCGAGGTTTCTTACTGTCTCAATTATGGCTCTATGTATCGCAGTGTGGCCGAGGAAAGCTACATAGAAAAAAAAATTATTTGCTGCACGCTTTTAGCGTTTTTTGCTTTAAAATGGAATTCGAAGTGGATTACCTAGTCCTCCAGTGTTTATGGTACTTTGATCAAAGTGCCACATATAGTAGGTTTCCTAAAAGCATCATTATTCAAACCTGGATTAGGTAAAAGCTTTTTCTAGGCGGTAATCCACAGATTGATACTCTTTATAAGCTGAAAAAGGCTTTCTGTCTGGAACTGCTCTTTATGACAATGTTTCCAAAAAACATGCAGACGATTAGAATATGTCGAAGCAGCAAAAAAATCTATATTTTTTTTAACTGCTTAGTCTCATCCAAGCTCAATCTCGGTCCCTTCGTGCTGCTTGAGTACGCAACGTACCCCCTTGGCTAGGAGGGGGTACGTCGATTTAGGCTCCTTCCCCTCCGTCATACAGTGCCAGCGCTTTCTTTTCGCTTTCTAGCAGCACTTCCTTCCTTCGTTCACATGGTTCTCGAAGCAAAGACTAGGCAGGTACTACGAGCCCTCTGTCCCACGCATCTCTATCTAGAAAAATGTATGGTTCACCGGTTCCACCGAATGCTCGTAATTGGATGCTCTTGGGCATCTTCGCGCAGTGCGCTTCAGGTGCTTTAGATACCCTTAAGTGCTGTGCCTTTGAAGCTTCGCCCTTTACTTCAATTTTTATGAGCATAGCAAAAAGAAAAAAAATACTTTTGGGGATCTTGGTTCCTTCGTTGTCCTGGTACGATTGTCACTAAGCTCCGTCGTACGAAGAAGACGCTATGATACTTCATTCGAGTCTTGCCTAATGCGCCCGGGCTAATATCCCACCTACACCTCACGTTTACGAATGAAAAAAAAAGAAATAAATTTTTTTTCCCGTTCAACTGCGTTTTAAAGACACGGTTGGGTATCGCCTACGGGTTGGCTATTCCCTGTGATCCCCTTTCACGACAGGCTATGTTCCCCATTGGAAGTTCGTCCTGTTGGGTGTCTCTAGCGGTATATCCGTCAAATAAGTCGTGGCCGTTTCGTTGCAGACTTCTACAACGTCTCATTCGTTTGATACGAATGAGCACTTTATTCGGTTACTTCGCGGTCGCCCTTAGTAAATTATAAACTACTTCAAATCTTTGTTTTCGAGAAGGATAATCAACTCCACAAATATCAATTAAGACCTGAAAACGTGTATTGGTATGATATTTCAAAAACCATAATAATTGAAATAGGTAATCAGGATTGGTATAGAATATATTTTCATGTTTTGATTTTTGAAATTGATGTATCCATTTTGGTAAAGTAGCTATCAGAGATTTGAAAAACGATTGGTTATCCACAAATCGTCTCTTTTTTTCTAAAAAGTAAACACATTAGAACATGAGTTAAAGAGCGAAGCATATTTTAATATTACAAAAGCGCGAAACGTCTAAAAGCTGGGAGCTTTGCTGATCTTGGACACTTACTTTATTGATGTGATCTGGCAGAATTTACGAAGGACGAAGCTTGCGCTTCTCAAGCCTTTACCTACTGCAGCCATTTAGAGAGCCACCTTAATGACTTAATTAGCCAAGGACTCGCTCACGAAAGTCTTAGGCCCAAAGTTAGAATCTTTGTATAGCTTACATTAAAAAGCTTCACCCTTTAACTTGCGGGGGCAAGGAATAATAAAAAAATTATTAACTGAATAGAAAAATGCAAAATTGGGCGCAAAGCACAGCACAGTGAATACGTTGTGTAGCATTTAGTCTCTAGTGCAAATGTTAAAATGTTACAGAGTGCTCTGCTACGAATTTAAGCGATTCGAGCTTGTAAACTTGGTAAACTTGATAAATCCGGAAAACATGAAGCAAAAAAAAATATAGATTTTTTTAGAAATGGTTTTTCATAAAGCCGCAGTAGATTATTTACTTGCCCGCAATAAAGCAAGAAAAAAATCAGAATAAACAACCAACCAAAATCTAAATTGAAGTATAAAAGATCCTAGAAACGAATAGAGTAATTTCTTTTTTTTTTTTCTATGTGTTATATTTTATTTTGAGACTATGCTATGAAACTTTTTCATGGCATCTCTTCTAAACCATCAAGTAAGTAAGATAGAAATATACGAAGAACTGAAATAAGCTAAAAAAACAGTCGCGGGATCCGTGAACTCTAAAGGGATTAAAGCCATCCACCAAGTGGAAAGCTCTAACCGATTCGTTATCAAGTAAGGCTCTCGACCAATAGCAGGAGATTTGCGCCGTGCTACTGCCAACTCATCCTGGCTGTCATAAGGAGCGAGCGGTTACTCCGCTGGGAGAAGCTTCTTCGCTGGGCGGTAAACAGCACCGGCCCTCGAGCACGATGTTGGGCAGGACCGGTCGCCCGGGCCGGGCATTGCTACCGTACTTATTAAGCTTCGAGACGCCTCTATGACTTTATTTTGCTATAGGCCGTCATTGCTGTAGAAGCTACAAAAGCCTTAATGACTGGGGTTCTAATACCAAAACAACTTTTTTAATAGCCGCCGCCGTGCCAACATCATAACAGAATATATAATGATAATTTCTCCGGAAGACTCGACGAAGTCAATTAAATTTTGCAATGTGCTAAATCATCAAATTTAATTGAAACAGTAGACGACAACTATTCGGATGATTACGCGCTTGCTATAATAAGACTAGCGGAACGCAAAAAACGTCTATGCCTAGAACGTATCAATTAGCTACTTTTATGCGCAGATTTATTATACTATACTGGGAATTTTTTTTTTTATACCGGACATAGACGTTTTTTGCGTCGTAGCTGGGTCTGGTGTGGAATCAGCAAAATCTCGGCAGATTAATGAAGAGATAAACGAAACGAAATCAATGGAAAAAAAAAGATGGCGGCACGTCTGGGCCATAATACCCTCTTCTACTATAACTTCTCTAGCCAGGGCGTAAGCTCCAATAAATTTAGTACGGAGATGCCGCAGCGCAAAACCTCTCCTTTTCTCTTAATCTGTTTGTCAAAATCTCTTGTGAACTATGAGCAGATAAACTTCGGCGAAGTCTCATAGGTCAAGAATTCTGGACAGAAACTTTGTTTGATCCGGAATTCTTGACCGACGCTGGATTCCTGAAATATCCGCTGTAATTGCTCTAGAGCAATCCCGGCAAGGATACTTGTTCAAATCCTCTAGAATTTTTTTTCCAATTTTTACAAAGTGCGATGATAGGTTTGAAAAGTGGTGCAATTAAAAACACACCACTAATTAATGCAGAAATAATAGGTAAAAACCGGATACGGGAATTTGGTAATAAGACGGTTAATAAATTGATGGCTTTTCATTTCACAACATAAATTGAATTCTTAAAAATGTGGGAAAGCTTACGAGGACTTAAGTCCTCGCAAACATTAGAATTTTGGATTAATCTAGCTTCTAATTCGCCGAGAATGGGCGTAATAGCAAAATAAAAGAAAAAACCAACTGAAGCAATTTGTCCAATAGTAACATATGGTGCTTCCACAGGTTGACATCCAATCCAGCCTAAAAGTAGGCAATCTGCCAAAAGCAACCAAAATAATTTTTGGTGAATTGGTCGAAAACTTGAACTACGTACATACGATGTATTAATAAACGGTAAAGCAAATAATGACACAAAAACTAGTCCTATGGCAGCTACACCCCCTAATTTGTTAGGTATACTTCGAAGAATCGCATAAACTGGTAAGAAATACCATTCTGGCACTATATGAGCCGGAGTTGACATAGGGTTCGCGGGTATGTAGTTGTCGGGATGCCCCAAAACATTAGGTGCATAAAAAATAAAAATGGAAAAAAAAATGGCAAAAGCTACCCAACATACTAAATCTTTTACGTATATATAGGGATAAAAAGCTATTTTATCCACAGAAGAATTGATACCCAATGGATTATTAGAGCCATATTGATGTAATGCAGCAAGATGAATAATAGCAGCGGCAGCTATTAGAAAAGGAAGTAAGTAATGAAGGCTAAAAAAACGATTTAAGGTAGCATTATCTACCGAGAAACCACCCCAAAGCCAAGTTACTATAGTGTCTCCTACCACAGGTATTGCACTAGCTAAGCTCGTAATGACTGTAGCTCCCCAAAAACTCATTTGCCTAAATTTCCCCAAACCATGTCTTTTCTACATCCTTTTTAGACTTTCTAGATGAATGATGTCAGGCTCCACCGCTTTTTTTTCATTTCAGCATTTCACTCAGAATATCGAGCAGCGATTTAAAGTCTTTTTTACTAGAATTAGCCCTGATACCAAATTTTTTCTGCAGTATTTTGGTAAAACTATTTGTATGAATAAGGCCCGCGCGCTCTTTGGCCTTATCATCCATAAGCCAATAGGCTAATGCTCCAAGAGTCGAATAGTCAATAATTTTCTTAGAAACTCTCTTAACTGCAAAAAAAAAAACAGGAACCAATTAAAACTAGCCGAGGTTTTGATTTGAAATCCTAGATACTGGCGGGCCTTCGGCCTTACTATTATTCGTTAAATTGGGTGTTACTCAAATATCCCCGGAGCAAGAATTGAAAGTAAACCCTATTATCCTGGATCTGTTATGGCAAAAGGTTACAAAGCTGCTTAAGTAAGGCTTATAAATAAAAACTTAATATACGCCTTAAATAGACCAGACCATAAGAAGACTCCAATAGGCCTCCGGCCTTTATTTATTCATTCATTAGAGTGAAATAGACATGACTTTTTAGAGAGAAATGGGACTATATATTTACCTAGCCAAAGATCGATGATAGGCTAGGCACCCCACGTGTAGTCTCTGAGGAAATCTTTATGCTATTTTTTCCAAGGCCGAAGACGCCTATTCTTGTGTAGCAAAAGTTTTCCTGCGGATTGTCTATGATGACATGCTAAGGATTTTTACTTAGAATTTAAACCCACACAAGACAGCAAGGCTAAAATTTTAGGGATCGCCACCAAAAATCATCCATTTCGCGCCTTCCATGGGAGAAAAGTACCTTAGTAATAAAGAGTTTCCCGCATTTAGTGGGGTTTTTTATCCTCCTATTAGTAGAAGGAGGGGCCAAATTGACCCCACGGTAGTACGTATCCTATAAAAGCTGTTATAATCATTAAAAGTAAAATGACAACTCCAAGACACCAAACTAATTCCCTAGGACTCGAATAACTTCCATAATATAGACCACGAAAAATATGAAGATAAACCACAATGAAAAACATACTTGCCCCATTAGCATGCATATAACGAAGCAACCAGCCGCCTTTCACATCTCTCATGATGTGTTCTACGCTTAAGAAAGCTAAATCCACATGAGGCGTATAATGCATAGCTAAAAAAACGCCTGTAATTATCTGAATGAACAAGCAAAGACCAGCCAACGAACCAAAACTCCACCAATAACTTATATTGCTTGGGGTTGGATAATCTATCAAATGATTGTTAAATGTAGAAAATATAGGTTGTTTAAGAATCGATAGTCGTCTTGCCATATGAATGTTTCGTGCTTTCTCGTTTTCGCGGATCATGGAAACTTTGTGTTCTTCATGATTAACGCAATCCATCATGGGCAGGATTTACCCATCATTACAAGGCCTTAGATAAAAAAAAAATATATATATATATATTTTATTCGTTTTGGAACGCTCAAAGAGAGAGAGAGGCTTGGCCTCTCTCTCCTTCTCTCAAAGCCTGCATTTATGAAGTTAATAGAACGAATAAAATATATTATTTTCTATTTCTTCTAATCAATAATCAATTCAATTTTTTAGTTGCACTGCAGTGAAATTGTTCAATGAATTAAGGGAGCCAGTCAAAGGCTACTAGAACACCAGATACAAAAACTACCCAAGCTAATGATAAAGGTAAGAATACTTTCCAACCAAGCCTCATTAATTGGTCATAACGATATCGTGGAAATGCTGCACGAACCCATATATATACAAACAAAAAGAAAAGAACCTTGATACTAAACCAAATCGAACCCGGAATCACATAAAAAATAGGAATATCTAGGATGGGCAGCCAACCTCCTAGAAAAAGCAATGTACATAGACTAGGAGAGTAAGGGTGTAGCTTCGTGGCCCCTTGGGGCCTGAGAATAATAAATATTCACACCCTTCTCAAAGAACCGTACATGAAACTTTCGCGTCATACGGCTCCGTTCTGGAAATCTTGAGTCTCATCCCCTCTAACCAAAGCTACGCTTAGGTTTTCGAATCACGAAGGCCTCGCATGGATGTTTGAGTGTGGATGATCGGCACAGAGCGGGAAAAATTTCTTTTCCGTCAGATTTTAAGCTGCTTGGTTTAGACTGGATTCGCTCATAATAAGGCGCGAGTAGTAGTCTATTGTCCGCAATAATATAGGTGCTGCGCTTTGCGCCCTAATGATTTGGGCTCGCTACGCCCGATTTTCAGACTAATGTCCACCACCGCCGCTGAGTTGTATCTCCCAGAACCAGAATGATTATCCCTGTTCAATGGGTTTACATTCATCCCCGGATATGGGGTACTGTTTCTTTCCCCTGCCACCCTTGTAGCTGTCATCTGTAATTCGCGCAGGTGTGTTCGCACCCCCTGGATGAGACGAGAAGTTTTTTCTCGCAGCAACCCTCCCTAGTTCCAGACCTAGGAGCGCACTTTCCCGTATGAGCATTCGGTACACGTATAGGTCTGGGGAAAAGTTACGAGGTACCCACTTAGTTAGGGTATCTCCCTAGTCTTAGATAGGTCGTCCGATGAGTTCGCGTTTCGTTGTTGTGCTGACACACCAGGCTACCCTTCTCCGAAAGCTTCGCAAGCCTACTGGTCTTCAGATCGCTCAGAAGGATTTACTGCACAAGGCCCTTAAAAGGGCACTGGCTCCTGCAGAGGGCCGCAACCCAACGAATGTCAGATGCAAAGCTCCACACCTCATTAAGATCATATTAGCATATTCCCCTAAAAAAAAAAGAGCAAAACCCATCGAAGAATATTCTACATTATAGCCCGCGACTAATTCAGCTTCTGCTTCTGGTAAATCAAAAGGAGCTCGATTAGTTTCTGCTAAACAAGAAATGAAGAACATAATAAATACGGGAAACAAGGGCACAGCAAACCATATCTGCTTTTGCGCGATTACAATCTCACTAAAATTACAAGAACCTACACAAATGAGTACGGTGATAATAATAAGACCGATAGAAACTTCATAAGAAACCATTTGAGCTGCAGATCGTAATGCTCCTAGAAAAGCATATTTAGAATTACTGGACCAGCCTGCTGTAATAATACCATAAACGCCTAAAGAAGATATAGCAAATAGATAAAGTATACCTACATTTAAATCTGACAATACCATACCATAATCAAAAGTAGGGGTCGGAGATTTCCCCGCCCTCCGAACCATACGTGACAGTTTTCCGTCATAAAGCTCTCCGCCACTGATTTACTAAAGCACATCAACAAAAATCTATATATATATATATTGACGCGCTTTACGAGGTACTTATTGAATGAGATCGTAGCAGCATTATTGTGTCTGCTATGACCAACCCGTCTTCTCAGAAGAGTTGAAGCGTCGCCGCCTTCACCACATTTGTGGCCCTCTACCATCGGATCATGACTGCCGCCCTTCAGTACCTGGCTTGGTCGATTTCCCTATTTACTTACTATAGCGGCTCCGCCGACCCTCTCACTAGAGAGTAGGTCGATCCCGTGATTGCGTCTTCGACTTTTTTCACCTGTTTGTCGAGGTAAGATGTCCGCATAGTAGTATTCCCTTACTGAGAATGCCCCCGAAAATCTCTCTTTTTTTCCGTCTTCGGCCTCCGTTATACCTACCAAAAGAACCGATTCCAGGACCAAGTCGTTACCCGCTGACTTGGTGAATGCTGTCGTTCAGCAGCTACGTAATTCGGATTCGTCAGCCTCATCAACCCCAACAGTATCTTCCGAGTCGTCCTTTGAAATATGGGTTGTGACTTGGTTTCCCAGATGCTTTTCCACGCGCATTGCGGCAACGCTACCTCTGGGTGATTTACTCCATTGACGCAGACTAGAGATCGGGCACCAGGATATGCCCCATAGCGACGAAAGCACCTTGCACGGCGCGCGGTATAACAGCCCAAGCAACCAAACTTAACATAAATGTAATTACGGGAGCCATTAGAAAAATAAATAAATTAGCACTACTTGGTAAAATAGGTTCTTTTATCATCAATTTCAAACCATCTGCTAAAGGTTGTAACAATCCAAACAATCCCACAACATTAGGACCCTTTCTACGTTGCATAGAAGCCATTATTTTACGTTCAGCTAGAACTAAGAAGGCTACTCCTAGTAAAAGGGGTATTATTATTCCAAGTATTTTCGCTAAAATACCAATGATATACAGTCTCATTTTGTTGCCTTTTTTTTCTAGAATAAAGTTGTGAAATGTCATAAGAATTATGAACATGACACCAACATTCGCTATGGCCAGTGCCACAGACACCTACCGCGGAGCTATATATAGATTTTTTTGCTCTATATATGGTTTACGGCTCCTTGCTTTTAGGCATTGACAAAACACTTGCGCGAGAAGAATGCATTCATTTCTCTTTTTCCATGTTCAATCGAAGAACCGGCTTTTCAGCCTTTCCAAAGCTTTGATTTAATTCAGGGCTGATCCAACAAGCTCGTAAAATCAACTAGGCCGCGGAGCATAGCATATTTTTCTACTGATTAGTGAAACAAAGAAAAAAAATATATATATATTTTTTTTTCTTTGTTTGCAAAACCAACCAAATGCTACGCATCTTTCCAAGGTTCCCACAAAAAAAATGTTACTGGTATACCATCAGCACAAAGCTTCTCCAAAGCGCTGCGTAAGCAACACCCTAAGCAAACCGGCCTAGGACAAGCACGCGCGTGCCGCGCGGCCTTGGTCAACCACCTTCTTCGCTTTTCTTATGCAAATCTAACGGTCGCTTTTAAGCAGCTAGGGTTTTATCCATTCAACTGCTATTAGAAAAAAAGGCAGGTTGCATATTACGTGATAGGGCATAGCAAACATATTCTTTTTTCAGCGACAAGGTCGGGATGCTTTTTATGCCCTCTGGATTGACATCATAATGCCCCTTATAGACCTCAAGCTTCCTCTTAGAATAATAATTAAGTTATTGATAACTTTTAAGTCTATCAAAATATTTGCCTCGTGACATCACCAGTATATGGATACCTTCCTTCTAAAAAGTACTAGGATCCATATTAGAATCGCTAGAATTAATCACGAATACCACCATCATTACAAGCCCAGTTCTTGGAAAAAAAAGCAGACTAAAGGAAATTCTATCTTTAAATAAAGTATGATTAGGTTGGTAAAAAAACTGTTTCAGATTTTTTCTCTTTTTTTTAATTACCTCCCCACCAATAAATGGATACAAATAGGAATAACCAAACCACGTCAACAAAATGCCGGTACCAAGCAGCTGCTTCAAAGCCAAAGTGATGCGTTTGGGTAAAATGCCCTAGATATTGACGAATAGCGCAGATTATTAGGAAAATGGTACCTATAATAACATGAAAACCATGAAACCCTGTGGCTAAAAAAAAGGTAGAACCATAAATACCATCAGAAATCGTGAAAGGTGCTTCTACATATTCCATTCCTTGAAACCCGGTGAAGACTAGAGCCAACAAAATGGTAGAGTCAAAAGTTACTTCATAGAGCCGTACAACTTGGTTGCCGTTTACTCATCTGACATAATAAAGTGCTCTCCGAACCGTGCAAGATAGTTACCTATCACACGGCTCACCAACCTGATTTTTTACTCTATAGGGCACGTAGTGCTTTATAAAGGCTTAGGCTTAATTCTATTCAGACCTGAAGTCAGATTTCCCGTGTCAATCAGGTAAAGTCCATAAATGAAAATCATTTCTGTACAATGATTTAGACTCCTTCTCGCTTTGCCCTTAAACGAATGAGATCGAGTCAAGTGCTTTACTGTTGCCAGCTCTCTTTCGGGTAGGCGGATACTACGAGTCCTCCGTCCCAGATAGCCGGATCATGGCTATCTAGTTCACCGGTACTACCAAGGTACTCTTATACTTACATGAAAACACATAAGATTTCCAACTAATAGTGCTAGTTCGGACAAAAAAGCAGCCGTGTTTCCAGTGTTTTTGTTTCATATTGAAATTGGGACCTCCTCCTGCTCTGCCACAGGCAGGCTACCATTCTGCCATGGAGGAGATAGCGCTGTAATATTTTCGGTTGGTCAATAACCTGACCGAACACGCTCGAGTTAGTGTCTCATAAACACCTCACATTCATGAATGACCCATTCGGCTATATTTCCAAGACACGGTCGGAAAAGTTCTCTAGAGTTGGTCAACCCTGTCTTTTCCTTTTGCAACATGCTATTGTCCCGGTTGGTTTAAATGGTAAGTTGCATCCGTCTCATTGCGAGCATCAGCAATGGTATGATTACGAGAGGTAATCAAAAAGTTTCCTTGGTAATCTGACGGTCGCCTGGTAGCTACTAAAGCATAAACAGCTTGTTTTTTGAATCCAGCTAATATAGCATGATGAGCCCAAGTCACGGCAGCTCCAGATGAAAGTAAAATAAGGGTATTTAGAAAAGGAATTCCCCAAGGATTTAACACATCAATTCCTTTGGGGGGCCGAATAGCTCCAATTTCTACCGTAGGTGCCAAAGAAGAATGAAAAAAAGCCCAAAAGAAAGCTAAAAAAAACATGACTTCAGACACAATGAACAAAATCATACCATAGCGAAGTCCTAATTGGACCACAAATGTATGATGTCCTTCGTAAGTGGATTCACGTATAACATCGCGCCACCATACAAACATAGTATATAGGATCATTCCCAAACCTAAGCTAAGAAGTGCTCCACCTCCCATAAAAGAGTGCATGTACATAACACCACCAATGGTGCTTGCCAAAGCTCCCAATGAACCCAAAAGAGGCCATGGACTTGGATCTACTAAATGATAAGGATGCTTTTGAGAGACACTCATAATTCGTCCTGTTTGCTTTTTAGTCTAATTTATTTGATATCCAAGAAACATAATCATCCAAAGAAACAGCTTCTACAACAATGGATAGGGGTCAGGAAGAGCCCCTGCCCTCCGAACAGTATGGGAGCCTTTCAGCTCGTACTGCTCACCTTCCTAGATCTTAACCTTGGACCTTAGGCAACCTTCTCCACAATAGTTAGAGTTCTCAGTATCTTAATCTGCGCCGCAGCCCACAAATAACTGTTGGCGGCGCCGTGGTATTTGTTGTCCACACAGCCGTTTTATACTTACACTAGTCATAGGTAACATTTCCCGAGCGAATTTTAGCTCTTACGTCTCTCACCTCTATGTATATCTCCCCGATTAGATCTGTAAATAGTACACAATCAAAATAACCCCGAGCGAGCCAATTTTGGCGCCCCAGCTCGCATCTACAATCTTACGCGGGAGCGCTAATTGCTCAAACTTAAAAACCTTTATGGCCTTCGGCCCTTAGCGGGCCCGCGTGTAATTGGAACATATCCTTGGCTTCCTTTGTGAGGCCGAAATCCGCGCAAGCAACCAAATAAAGTAGGCAGAAAATAGGACCTCCAGCATTAGCCGGAGGTCTTTTCACACGGTGCTGCTGCCCTCGTTTTGATCTCGCTTGGCTTGGGTATTTTTGGCGGTGTGAAAAATAAATGACTTTTGCTCGGCTTATTTACTAAATGGGCTGGGGTTTTTTTCTATTCAGAGTATTCCTTACAGATCTCGGTGTCATTTTTTTTTGCTTTTTTCAAATAGCCTCGTACCAAACAAAGAATCGCTCAATATTCATTGGGGTGAATCCATAGTAGTATCTGCCGTGTTTGCTTTTGTAGATTTTTACCTATATGGCCGTTGAGAGACAAACAAGATCTGTCCAGTTTAACTTGAGCGTAAACTAGCGTATAGACTTGTTGAGAGCTCCTGTTGTCTTAGTAAAGGAAAAGTACGATCTTGGATTGGCCCCCTTCGCATGACCTGAAGAGGCCTGTAATACTATGAGGCCTCTGAACTCCCTCACGACACTGTCATGGGGATGTTTAGCCCCGACTTCCATAGGTCCGAATTAGGTTTTACCTCCTAGTGAGAATTTAGGTCCTTGCGCGGGCGTCTGATCTCTCGGACTTACTCTGTATGGAGTGCCCTGTGGTTTCCCGAGTGCCGCAGAAGCTAATGCCATCAACTGCGGGTTTAACACTATTGGTTTACTAACCACTCGCTCGCCGCTATATCCTGCTTGGGACGTTCGGTCCAGCTTAGGACGGGCTCCGCGTTTCAAGCTCGTTATCCTAACCATATCCTCTGCTTTCCCGGGGAGCCCTAATGGGGGCAGGCCCATCGATCCCCGGCTTTTCCCTACTGCTCTAGCCATGATATTGCTATGATAGCTTTTTTGGATAGCTCGCACCCAGGTTTGTCTTGTTCGAGAAAGTGCGACTGAGCCAGAATAGGCTCAGCAGTCGGCCTATTTATTCGGGCGCACGCATAAACGCATGATTAGTTCCACAAAGTTCACTGCACTGACCATAGTAAACTCCTTCTCGTTTAATAAAAATGGAAGTCTGATTTAAACGACCAGGTACAGCATCACATTTTACACCTAAGGAGGGTACAGCCCAGCTATGAAGTACATCAGCAGATGTTATAATCATACGTAGATGAGTTTTTGCTGGTACAACTACTCGATTGTCTACTTCTAATAAGCGCAATTGACCCAATTCTAAGTCATCTTCTGGAATCATATAACTATCAAAAGTTAGTGACTGTTCATCAGAACTGTTATAGTCTGAATACTCATAAGGTTGGGTCGACGGCCAGTCCTTGGTCCCAAGAGCCCATACGCCTCCCACCAAACTGTACTTGCAAGTTTCCCCGCAGACAGCTCTCCACGCTCATCAAAACTCGAAGAGTAGAATGTCTAGTTTTTTCCCACCCGGGAATAAAACGTAATATACTACAGTGGATCTTCAGGTGCCGTTATCAGGGGTCTGCTTCTTGTTTTATTGAACTATGATCTTAGTGAAACCTTTCAAGGTCAAAACTTTGGCCTTTTTGTTAATATGTCTGTAATAATGTGCTTCCGCAATTTCAGTAATTTTACAAGCAAGACACAGATCATATAGAAGAAAAAAAGTATGGGACCTTACTGCATAGTTAACCACATAAAACGAATCCAATCTAGTTATCCTTTGTTCAATAAGTGTAACGTTCGAAAAAAGGGGTGCTAGTCCAAGTTGTAGGTAGGAATGACCCAGTGAACCCATGGTTTATTTATCAATCTCTGGGCCTTATGTCCTCGCCCCTTGTTTTCTAGCAATAGGCTTCCTGTTTCCTTCTTGTTCCTAGCACCTATTGATGTTTTAAAAAACTTACCGGTTGCTTGAAACTGAAAGGATCTGTCCTTCATTTTATCGATGATGATAAGACGGGTCACGCCCTGAATCGTCGAGAGTGGACTCGCTGACTCCTGAAGTAATGTTCCCAAATTTTCATTTGATCTTGCGATATGCAGTTTTGTAACTTTTTATTAGGTCGAATAGATTAAAATAGTAGTAACATTTCCACCGTAAGTAAATCCTCTGTGACCCTTGAGTTTTCGCCGAAATTGCCCGACGTCCCTCGCGAGCGGCCGAGACTTCAGTACAGTATAAGCGCTGGCCCCCTTCGGTAAAGGTAAAGTTCTTGTTCTTGATGTTACCTATTGGAGGACCTCCGTCCCCAAAGGAGAAGAGCAAGCCTCGGAGAGGCTCGTTCTTCTTCTTCCGGCAGTTTTGCCACTACCGTGGTTGTTGCCAACGTTAGGGGATCCCCTATTCCAAAAAATGACGGGGCCGGGCCTGTTAGATTCGAAGTCGTATGCCACTGGCTGTGGTGCTGATAGATTCAATATTTCAGCGCTGTTATTGGACATTGCAGGCTGAGCAGTCTATTTCTCGTATATTGCCTACATCGAGAAGAGGAATGTGTACCTCTAGCGACTTAAAGAATGGAACCATAGGCCTATTAGCTAGGGGAGCCTTTTCAGTCTATAGGTTTAACCTTAACTCCCCGTTTCTGGCATGCTCTAGTCTCTCAAGTCTTTCAACGTCAAACGAAGAATGATTTTGGCTCATCTTTCTTTTGGTAAGCCAGAAGCTTTGCAGACCATAGAACCAGTCCGGTGCATTTCGTTGCACTTCCATTATTCTTGTAAAAGGGCGCACTCCAATACCGTTGATGTCCAATAGCTTTGATAGTAATTGTTGGATCTACTACCTCGTCCATTGAATATAATAAAGCAAAAGACGGTATAGCGATAAACATCAAAATAATACTAGGAAAAATGGTCCAAATAATCTCTATAGTAGTCCCATGGACAATTCTTTCCGGAATTGGATTTCTTTTATAGTGAAAATGCCATAAAGCGCGAACCAACATCCATAATACAAAGATCAAAATAATTATTAAAAAGAAAAAAATATCATGATGTAAGATAGGGGTCAGCGCTCGGTGTCTGCCCTCAGAACCATACGTGACAGTTTTCCGTCATAAAGCTCGCTACCTCGAACCTTGGCCTGAGAAGGGGCAAAGAAGCATGCTTTGCCCTCTTCTCCAAAACAAAATAGGAAACGTAACGGCGCTACGCGCATCTTCCTTTGTTCGCAAGGCGAACAAAGTGGGCATGTGTTAGACAATCAGTCAGCAAAGAAGCTTGCACAGAAGCAAGCAAAAAAAAATATATATATATATTTTTTTTGCTTGCTTTATTCCACAAACTATCGCGCAGTGGCATCATCGAGGCTATAAACTGATTGCTTCGTAACACGTAGTTAAGATGATGGTGGTATCGTTGAGTGCGTAACAGTCCATTGTATGCTTCATTCTTGCATTTACAGGCTTTTATTCGCTTTTTGACTGAGATAAGGGGGAAAAAATAGATATATTTTTTTTTTCAAAGCCCCTTCTGTATGTACCTCAGAGAGGATACGAAACGGTCTTAGGTTGATCCCCTTAATAGCTAAAACTATGCATTCTTACTACGGGATCTCTGAATTCTCCTTGTACAGGGAGTTAGTTCCCCAGCTTCCACCATCACGGATTTTCAAGGGTTAGATCCTTGCGTGAATGCCTGATTTCTCGGGCTATTCCTGTATAGAGTGCTACGTGGGGACTCAAGTCCCGTGTTCGCAATTGATATCGAGCGCGAGTTCGGCCGTTTTGCAGGCTTACTATCCACGCGTATGCCTTGATATTCTGCTCCAGACATACGGTCCAGAATTGGATGGACTAGATTCACGTATCAAGTTTGTTATCCTGATCTTCCCTTATGCCTTGTCGAAGCATCCTAGTGAGGGCAGTCTCAATGTTCTGCGAGTTTCACATGATGCTTTCGGGGCAATCTTATTGCTAAGGATGCCCCACCTGTGTAGCTCACATCCTGGCGATAGCCAGCTCGAGCAGATATGGCAGAGTTGGAGCAGAGCTCTGCAACCGTGATGATATATCTAGGCGCACTCAATTATTCCTTGCATCATAGGTGTTGCTGCGTCTTGAAATCCTAATTGCCAAGGTTCCGCAGCGTCACAATAACCAATTGGAAATAGCCATGTATTTTTCAAACTCATTTGGTATATTCTTGTTTTTTTCAGAACTACTTCGGCCCTTCAACAGGCCCCACAAAAGGGCCAACCAACAAAAAAATCGATTTTTTTGTTAGACGCCCATTAGGATAGACAAACCCGCGATAATAATCCCATAAAAACTCAGAAAATAAAAAAATCTAAGATTAAACCCACCCCGTAAGTGATAGTTTCGCATCATACAACTCTACGTTCAAATTAATAGGATTTAGATCCTAAGAAAGATATACTTGCGAAACTCGATAAATAAAAGAACCTAAGTTCCCGATGGCTCTTCGAGAAACAAAAATACCTTCATATCTTATACTTCATATCTTATAAAAACGAAGAAGTTTGCGTTTGGGACAGGGTACTTAATAGATAATTTAGGTGGTAATTTTTTTTTAGGTGCCTGTTGAAGGTCTGCCTATGATACTCGTGGCCTTTCTTTTATGGTCGTTTGTTCCGCATACTGATCTCGAATCTTGTCGCGCGAAGACCCTTACCCTTAGCTTGCAGCTTGTTGTATTTAGCTTCTACTACACGCTAAACAGCATCATCTAGACGTGGCTGTTCATTCTTCATCAGTACTCATTTTTTTTACTACCCAACCAACAAGCCTTAATTTCTTTCATTTAACGCTCTTCAATTTCTTCCAAAAGCTGATCCGTGTTTTTAGCTTCATTAATAAGTACCTTATAATTGAACTTTAGCTTTTTCAATTTTAGGCTTTTTTCTTACAATTCTAATGCATTCGCTCTATTTAAATTGTGCACGTACAACCAAGTACCCCGCCGCAGTAAACGCGCCTATGGCATTAGCAGCTATCTTAACAGCCTCTACAGGTCTTTGTTTTGCCAAAATGACAGAGAATTATGAAAACTTTGTGTGGTTGCTTTATGTCATTTTATTTAAACAACCTTTAAAATAGAAAATATTTTGAACTTTAAACCTAAGATTCCACGCTAAATAAAGATAATAAGATTCTTTTTCTTTTTTCATCTATGCGTAACACTTTCCTAAGCTCTAAACGTTAAGAGTACTGAAGTCCCTATTACCTATTAAGTTTACTTTTATTCGTAGGGCTTTTCTAGTCTACCTTACTCTCATAAAAAGCCAAAATATTCCCATCATCAAAATAAACTATTTATTATAGACGGTGGAGTCTGGGTTCTATCGCAAGACTGCGTCGGCTGAAATAACCAATTAATAGAATTCAAGATGGAAGGCATAAGCCGAAGCAAATGCATTTTCCGTCACGAGGGGTGGCCAGTAGACCGCGTCAACAACCCTTTTCTATTCTATTATAGAAAGTGTCGGCTACGTTCTGAAGGTCTAAGATCCTAGTCGTCTATTGGAGTGTACTCATGACTTCCAAGGCTTTTTCATATTTTTTTTTCTTTGTAGTTTGCCCACTCCTGGGATTCATTCATTAGTAACCCAAGCCTTTACATTCAGACTTAAGGATTCCCTAACAGCATTGTTGTCTCCTCCTGAAGAGAGAGAGGCCAAGCCTCTCTCTCCTTCTATATACATATATTTTTATTTAGAATAATAACTTGATTATTTGAGAGAAGAAAAAGAGAAAGATAAAGAACAAAAGAAAGGAAAGGAAAACGCAGAGGAGAGAAAGAGAAGGTCCCGCCCTTTCAAGTAGAGGGGGCTAAGCCTTCTAAAATATAGATCTCTTTATTAATGGAAAAACCTACACAACCTACATACTTACATCCTAATAAGCCCGCGCCTTCGGCCCTACACTAAAGATGCATCATGCATTTCGAGTGCTTCGCATTCATTATTGTGCTTCGCACAACTGAATCTGTTCTACCTGATCAGTATTAATGTTCCGTTAACCATGTGCCATCATATAGGAGAAATAGAGCCTACAAAGGCTTCGGTTATTTGCTTTAATAAGTATAACTAACCTCTTAGAAACAGACAGTCAAACCAATACAATGCTTAAAAAAAATTCAAAGTAGCAGATTATGCAACTTGTTAATTATTCATAGAATAGAAAAAGCACTTGGCTTTGATTCAGTTCTGCAATAACATAGTAATTAGATGCTACGCCATAGAGTAGCCCCATGATTCAGAATTCAAAACTAAGCGCAAAGCGGAAACACATGAAAAATTTCCATGCTTTATGCTTGATAGCTTGACCATGCTATACTTACATAAACAAGAGCTAAAAAAACCCAAATGAATTGCGTTTAACCATAAATAAGATTTATCCATATGAGGCCTAACTTAGACATAATCTATAGTATGCTGCGTTTTCCAAATTTGTCTCCAGATAAAGGTAAGGTAGTTGTTTAGACATGCTCTAAACAATGGCATAGTAAAAAGCTAAATCCTGTGTCAATATATTCAACGCACTTAACAGTCATTTGCGCTAACCGCGGAACTCCTAGAAAAAGAACACGAAAAAATATTTGGCTGCGTTTCGCGCCTTTGGCCATAGAGGCAAAAGTTGCAGTAAGGGGGTTTGAATTGGATAGAAAAGATAAATGCATCAACGGCAATGCAGTCACTTGGAAAAGAAAACGAGCCGTCATGCCACCACCTCTATTTTTATTTGTTGCTCCGCGCCACGCTTTTTGGCGCTTGCAGCACGCAGCAATTTCTTTTAGAAAATAGAAAATTTGTTTACTTTTCGATTGTTCGACCACTAAAATAGAAAGTAGGCCTTAAGTCGTCCGCCCCGGCATACGTCAAAAAAATCTATATTTTTGTATGTACCTTTTCTTCTTTTCGCTCCATATTCATTATTGGCTTTACGAAGGACTTTAGTCCCGGAAAACCTTCGCTTTCCGGGGGTTTACCCGCTTCCTTTGCTTTGTGCAAAAGAAAAGCGGAGATTAAGAAGGCACAACATAAAAAAGAAGAAGCGTACAAAAAAAAATATATATACCTTTTTTTTTGAGCTTCTTAATGGCTTCAGAGAGCTGAAGCCTTCAAATATCTCTGATTTTTTTGATAGTATTTTTAAAATCTATAGCATTTTGTCGGAACACATCCTGTCTTTTGACTTGAGTAGTTTTATGCATAGTAAGTACTATAGCCCCAATCATAGCTACTAGTAAAATAAGACTAGAAACCAAAAACAAAACAAAATAGGTGGTATAAAGTAAATTGCCTAATGTTTCCAAATTAGTCCAACTTTGTATCTTTTCAGCATAAACTGTATATGTTAAATAAGTTGTACTCAATTCCGTTGGTAATATTGGAATGTAATCATTATCTACAATAAAAAAAATTTCCAACAAAAAAATAACTCCAATAATACCACCTACAGGTAAATAACGCAATACATTCTCGTGAATTTCTGCTATTTTAATATTCAACATCATAACTACAAATAAAAATAAAACGGCAATAGCTCCTACATAAACCACCAAAAAAATCATGGCGAAAAAGTCAAGACCTAACAAAACAAGTAAACCCGAAGTGTTAAAAAAAACTAAGATGAAAAATAAAACAGAATGGACTGGATTTTTAGCACGTATTACCATAACACTAGAGACTAAAGCAATGCTCGAAAAAACAGAAAAAAGTATCATGGTTATTTTACTAAGTCCCTTTTATCATTTGCTTTAACAATGAAAAAAAATATATAGATTTTTTTTCTACGCATCATCTGTTCTCCAGATGATGCGAGCAAACACAAACCAAGCAAAAAAACAACTAAAGCCAACACATGTACACGGCATAAGAAAAGAGCCCCATGAGAAAGAGATCCTGCTGGAGCAGAAGAAGAAGTGCGAAATAAGAGCGCTCTCGATACGAAAGAAGCCTTCGGTTATAAAGTGCAACAGGAAGCAAAAAAAATATGTATTTTTTTTTTCTTATCCGCTTCCTTCCCCCCGCTTTGGATATAGCTCATTAGAAGGCTTCGTGGAACGACATCATAAATAAAAAGTGTCTCAGGTTCTCGTCAGTCGAGTAGATAAATCTCGATATATCGTAATAGTAAATGGATGGCGAACTTTGCGTACAAAACTATTTTTCGCTCGTGAAATCCGTAGACTATTTTCGATTTTGAATTCGTATAAAGCAAATTCATCATGTATGATAATTAATGACCATCTTTATTTCTAAACTTTATTCTTTGTGCCCTTAGACACTCTTGAACCTTGCATCACCGAAGGCTCCCAGAGCTGAAACCGCTTCGAGTTGTTTCCGTACGAAACGATTCATAAATTAGCTATGTAAATGAGCGCTTTTCACTTTTGCTCGTTGACCAAATATTGGAAAGCACATGGTTGGTGTCGAAGACCCCAACTTATGGAATTGGGGCAAGGAGAGGCTTAGAAACTTTGAGTTCTATTCTCTTCTAGAACGAACATGGATGGCACAAAATCACGCATACTTTGTCCATTAGCTTATAGAAGAAAAGCGCGCAGCAAACCAACAAAAAATCTAGGCGCACAAAAATAGATAGATTTTTTTTCATATATATTCTAAAATGCAGAAAAGTAAAAAAAAAGATTTTTTTTTAGCTCTTCAAATCCATTTGATTATGCTTCGTTTTCCTTTTTTTCCAAAAAGTTACCATTCATTATTTAAGAAAAGAAAAACATAAATAGAAATTAACGCTCTATTCGCTGCGCGAATGTAGGGCAAATCAAGTTTGGCTTCGAGGTATTTCTTCATCATATATAATATATATATATGAAAAAATACCGAAAGAAAGAAAAATATTTTTTTCTTTTCTCTCAAGACTTTGCCTTGAAGAGCGTCAAGCAACGAAGCAGCTTCTTAGTTTCGCCTCGCGCTAAAATAAAAAAAAAGAGAATTCATCATGACTTGCAGTCCGCTAGAACAATTTGCAATTATTCCATTGATTCCTATTCATATAGGAAATTTCTATCTTTCATTTACGTGCGGAGCTCGCGCCCACTACTCGATGGTGTAAACACTTCGTCGGGGTTTTAGACGATAATCCAACTCCCGTTTACTTCGATGCCGTGGAGTCAGGAAAGTGTTTTGTACAGGATAGGTTTACGAATCTCGAGAATGGCCGCTCTTTTGGAAGGGAGACGAATATGAGGACTGATCTACTCAAATAGCCGATGGTAGACGGTGAAAGGAAGCCCCTGGGTCAGGATACAAACCATGTTCACGCCGGCACACGCCGGTCGAGCCTAAAGAATCCTAGACAGAACGCGCGGGTAGATCAACTGGGGTGACGGCTATGAGGGCGAGTGCCCAGGATACTGTGGAATGCGCTCGAGGATGGATAGAAAACCTCCCACAAAATAAGCGGCGAGGAATGTAGTCCTGGCTCTCTTCGGCTAAGTAAAAAAAAATCCTTTTTTGAAGATGGCTGCCAAAATAAAGCCTCTATTGGGCCTTGGGCCGGTCCCGAAGAGAGAGGAGCCGTATGATGGGCAACTATCACGTACGGTTCTATAGGAGGGGAACGGCTTTAAACCCTGGGCCTAAGTAAGGTTCAAATGGAGCAAAAAAAAAAGATTTTTTTCCCCTACCGACCCAATTCATCTTTGTTTATGCTATTAACTATCAGTCTAGTATTGCTTCTAGTTCATTTCGTTACTTTAAATGGAGGACACTTAGTACCAAATGCTTGGCAATCCTTTGTTGAAATTATTTATGATTTTGTGCTTAACTTGGTAAATGAACAAATAAGCGGTCCTTCTTCGATGAAACAACGCTTTTTTCCTCTAATTTTTGTCACTTTTCTTTTTTTATTATTCAGTAATCTTATTGGTATGATACCTTATAGTTTTACAGTAACAAGTCATTTTCTAATTACCCTGGGTCTTTCATTATCTCTTTTTATCGGAATCACTATAGTTGGATTTCAAACACATGGGCTTCATTTTTTTAGTATTTTATTGCCGCAAGGAGTACCCTTGCCGTTAGCACCCTTCCTAGTACTTCTCGAATTAATCTCCTATCGTTTTCGCGCATTAAGTCTAGGAATACGTTTATTCGCCAATATGATGGCTGGTCATAGTTTAGTCAAGATTCTAAGCGGGTTTGCTTGGACTATGCTATCTATGGGAGGTATTATGTATTTAGCGCATCTTGCTCCTTTTCTAATAGTATTCGCATTAACTGGTTTGGAATTAGGTGTTGCTATATTACAAGCTTATGTTTTTACTATTTTAATTTGTATTTATTTAAATGATGCTATAAACCTTCATTAGAAGACTGGTGTAAGGAGCATCAAAACAGTTGCTACATCACTCACTTCTTTACTTTTTAAGCGCGTCATCATCAACCATAATAAAAAAGCTGGATTTGCTTTTGATGACGCAAAATAATGCACACCGATGGTCGAAGACCTTTGAACGCGCGGGATGCAAAAAGCTACGAAAAAAAAAATATTCTATATATATATATATATTTTGCTGCGCCCTGCGGCCTTGTAGAGTTCCCTGTTGGCGGAAGCGAATGTCCCAGGACCCCGGGGACTAATTCCTACCAAAACAAATAGGCCGCAGATACTCCTCCCCCCCGCAGCTTGACAAAAGTTGTCTTTAGTCGTCTCGGTGTGCTGATAATCGTGCGCTACCTGCAGGGTGCACAAAAAAAAACTACGCGAATATTACTGGCTTTCTGGTCGATTTTTTGATAGAAAAAACAGCAAGCAAAAAAAATATATATTTGCTGCGCCCGCTCTCTTGCAACCCTTCTTTGATGCGGCAAACTTATCTTGCGCTGAGACGCTTAATGTCTAATTCTAAGAAAGGACGAATAGTTTAATTATGATAAAAGCCATGAGATGCTTATAAATGAGTAGCCAAGCGCATAACGAAGCTTGGCCTTTTTTTTCTTTCCCCAATCCCTGAATGGGGCAAAGCAAAAGGGGGCGAAGCGCAGAAAAGTTTCTAAATAATGCGCTTCGCCTCCCTCGTCGCCTGATCCCTTTTTTCTTCCACTTTAAATAGTTTACCACCATCTATAATGCGAAAAACTACGATTGGCTTGAGCCAGTTTATGAAGATCATCCCTTTTTTTACGTGCAATCCCCATCTTTCGGGAAGCATCCAATATCTCATCAGCTAAACATTGATCTAAGCTCATGCTTTTTTTGTTAATACGTCGTTTGGCTGCCGCTTCGAGCATCCAACGAATGGCTAAGGTTTCTTGACGATTTGTTGCTATAATAGATGGTACTAATTGAGTAGTACCAGAAATTCTTACCTTTTTCACTTCACAAACAGGCTTGACATTTTCTATGGCATTAACCAAAAGTCTTAATATATCGCCATGCTGAGCTAGACAATGAAAAGTTTTATAAACAATAGCACGAGATCTCGTTTTTCTACCATTAATCATGCAAATATGGACCAATTTTTTTATTAATTGTTTTTGTTTACCATGCAAGCCCCGCATATAGCCCAAATTGTCTGAGCTATTGTATATGCTTGCCCCACGACTTTTAGGTCTTGATGGCACATGCCCTGGAAGGGCATAGCATAAATATCTACAATGCGATAAACGACGCGCAAAAAAGCTTTCTGAAAAAAAAAATAGATTTTTTCCGCTAAATGGCCAATTTTCATTTTTTTTGATTCCCGCCTTTGCCTTTGATAAACCAAAAACAAAGCTGAAATTCGATGATTTGACAAATAAATTCATATAGAATCTTTGGGTTTTTTTGTACCATATTTAGATCTGCCTCGACGTCGACTCGGTATTCCTTGCAAATCTTTAATTCCTCGAATACAATGGTATTTTACACCTGGCAAATCTTTCGCTCTACCCCCTCTAACCATAACCACAGAATGCTCTTGCAAATTATGGCCTTCGCCGGGAATGTAAGCAATTATCTCATTTCGATTGGTTAAACGTACTTTGGCTATCTTGCGTAAAGCCGAATTAGGTTTTTTTGGTGTTCTCGTCGAAACACGCAGGCATACTCCTTGCTTTTGAGGACATTGAGTTAAGGCTCGAGTACGTTGTGTGCGCCGTTTTGACTTTCTACCATGACGAATCAATTGATTTATTGTAGGCATATTTCACTTACTTGGTTTTTTTTAGAAAGTTGCATAAAATTTTTCTTTCTTATTTCTTATGCTCTATTCGTTATGGGAATGGGGCCTTTGGCCGCTATACCCTGCGCCCTTTCATTACTATGCTTTCTATGATTTTCATTCATCAGGAGGACACAAAAAAAAAGAATGAAGGAGAACAGTGAAAAACTAGAATAAAGGGCGAAGACACTGAAAAAAAAGTCTTTTTTCCACTTTTTTGTGTCCTTTTCTTTTTCAGACAAAAAATTCCTACGTGCACTGGAAAGCTCATTTCGCTTGGCTCTCGGAGCATATGTAAGTAAGGCTATCCCTTACGGGATTCGAACCCGTGTTCTCGCCATGAAAAGACGATGTCCTATACCCCTAGACGAAAGGGACAAAATTATTTCGGAGAAAAATGGTCAGCCAGAGCTGCGCTGCAATAAAAAGAAAAAAAAGTGGTACAATTTGCGGCCTGTGGCCCGTTTATACGCCACCTTTTTTTTCATTTACCTACGATAATCCATAACGCTTTCAACTAAAAAAAAACTCTGTACCTGGTCAACATTACACCAAGAGCGACCTTTAATAACGTCTGCATTTCCGCTTTTTGGATAGAGCCAATAAATTAGGTAGGAGAAATGAGAAAACAAAATCTATATATATTTTGTTTTTTTTTAGCAGTAAAACCTAAACGCGAGCTAATCAAATCAACAAAGTATTCTTTTTTGAACTTGATTACTAACGTGTTATAATGCATCCAGATCACTTAACTGCGGTCAAAATGTTGACTAATTTGACCACAGTGCTATAATAAACTTTTTCGAGTCACAGAAGGCATAAACGCCTTGAAATAATGCAATAGGGTAATACTATCCTAATTTCCAAAGTATACCATCGCTTAAATTTAAATGAATAGGGAAAAAAAAAGCATATCTCTTTTTTTTTTCAATTCTTAAAATATTTTTTCATATCATATATACATATGTTTTTTCTTTGTAGTAATGCAGCCTACATGACACGTAGTGCTTAAGAATAATAAATTTGTGCTTGTAGCTCAATCGGATAGAGCACCAAACTACGGATTTGGGGGTTGAGAGTTCGAATCTTTCCAAGCATGGGCCTATCCATCAAATTCTACTAAAAGAATACATCTGATAAGTGTAAAGGCCTTCTTACTTTTTTCCTATTGTTTTGTCTTGTCGGAGCTGGCGGAAATAGCTTAATGGTAGAGTATAGCCTTGCCAAGGCTGAAGTTGAGGGTTCAAGTCCCTTTTTCCGCTTGGGTTTTTATTCACCCAGTTTTCTTCTCCAAAAATCTATTTTTTTTTTCTGTCGCTTAAGGTACCAGAAGAGAGTGACCGACAAAAGTAGGGGGCCGCTTCGTTGCTTGGCAAATAGAAATCATTTGTCATGATTCAGGGCGCAGGTGCAGCCTCACGCTGCGGTGACCATTTCTCCGCGAAACGCAATTAAACCGGTGCTGTGCCCACATTATTCGCATAACAAATGATGGGGCTGGAGACAACCGAGAGGATGAAGAAATAAAACGGTACGGAGAGTCATTGGAGGCGCAGTGCTTTCCTCGTTTTTAGCAAAGGCCAACCTGCGAAAAAAATTCTTTTTTTTTATCGCGCCCCGCGAAAAGCTACGCTCTGTGGCCTTGCTCGAATTCAGTCTTGAATCCAATTCAGACTTGTGGATTATGCAACTATTACTATTATATTATGCTGAACTTAGAAAAATTTTATTTATTTATTAGACATACAACTTACAAACATAGACTTAGTGCCATTTGATGGCTAACTAAGAATAGAGGAGAAGGGTATAAAAAGAAAAAACTGATTAAAAACAAAGTAATTGCTAGTAGTAAGGATTTTTCACGATCCATTGGTTTATATAGAATCCATTTTTTAGGTGTATCAAAATACATTATTTTCACAAAGCGTATATAATAAAAACAACTGATAACACTAGTAACAACTCCTATTAAGGCTAATAAGTAAGCTCCACAGCCTAGAGCAGCAAAAAACAAATAAAATTTGCTACAAAATCCGGCTAACGGGGGTATTCCTGCGTATGAAAACATAGTAATAGACAGAGTAATAGCTAAAATAGGATTAGTTTTGGCTAAAGCACCTAAATCTGCTATATATTTGAAACGGTTTTGACGTAATGCTAATACTATGGCGAATACATTGATGGTCATTAATACATAAATAAAAACACCAATTAGTAGCGATTGAATCCCTTCTATGGTTCCACATGAAAAACCAATAAAAAGATAACCTACATGTCCAATAGAACTATAAGCTAAAAGTCTTTTGACTTTGTTTTGAGCCATTGCAGCCAATGCTCCTAAGATCATAGAAGCAATGCTGCAAAAAAAGAATAGTTGTTGCCATGTTGGATCATAGAAACTATAAATAAAAACACGTACCATATTGGCAAGAATAGATATTTTAGGTGCGATAGAAAAGAATGCTGTAACCAGAGTAGGTGAACCTTCGTATACATCAGGTGCCCACATATGAAAAGGAACTGCTGTGATCTTAAATAAAAAACCTACAGCAATAAATAGAATCCCCATAAAGATACCACTAGATTGAGCACCAAATAAAGTGATTTCATATCCAGTGAAAATCTTAGCTAATTCCTCAAAATTGGTAACTCCAGTAAATCCATAAATCATAGAACAACCAAACAATAAAATTCCAGAGGAGAATGCACCTAAAATAAAATATTTTAAGCCAGCTTCTGTAGAAAATTCAGAGTCTCTTTTTGATGCTGCAATCACATAAAAACATAAACTTTGAAGCTCAATAGCTAAATACATGGCAATTAAATCATAAGCCGAAATCATGAAGAGCATACTGCAAGTAGAAAGTAGAATTAAGACAATAGATTCAAAAGCATTCAAACTCTCTTCTCTAAAATAACCCAGACACATAACTATAGTGCTAGCCGTACTTATTAATAGAAAGATTTGGCAAAAATATGTAAAATTGTCTATTATTAAATTATTATAGAATAAATTGGCAACAGTTAGAGGTGTGCTAGAAGCGACCAATAATATAGTTATTAGATACCGATAGGGTGCTTTTTCCCCCCCCGGTCAGAACCACACGTGCGGGTTTCCCCGCATGTGGCTCGTCCATGATAACTTTTTCAGGTTTACGGACCGAAACCCTCTAAGGCCGGGCCTGCATGAACAAAATAAAACACTGATCATTTCGGAGTTGGCGTTATACTACATTGTCTTCCATTCTTTTATTGGTTACGTCTGTAGGTAAATTAATCAAATTCGCTGTTTTATCTAGCTATTGCCTTAGTCTTTTATTCAGGGTTGTATATTGACGTAGGAAGTCTCATTAATATGAGGCTAAAAGTAGTAAGTAGCACTCAGCGAAAAAAATATTTTTTTTTCTCTTTAATGACATTATCCTAAATTGCTTCTCCGAGTTTGCTGTACTTTCCAGACGCGGCGCGCGCCGCGTCTGGAAAGTACAGCGCATTATCACCTACCTCCTTTTCCCCCGAGGCTTTCACTCTAAAGGGCATCGTCGTATGCTTAACATGAATTGCCCGGTGTATTTCTCAGGGTACATTGTGGAAGGATCTGTCACCCGTACATTTTGGCTAAAGCCTTGGTCTCTAAGGGATTTTCAAAAGTATTTTTTTTTGAAAATCGTAGCAAATTTGCTACGCCCTGCTTTTATCAAAGCCGGTTCCTATAGAGTCCATTTGGATGATCCCTAGTTTGCGCGTTTGGCCGTTTGCTTGTCGTTTAGTTACGTGTACCACTTTTTCTGTCCATTACAGTTACGTCCGGAGAGTTGCTCGCACGTGAGTAGCGTTCGAGCCCACGTGCCCTTCCGGCCCCGCCTTTCGTCGGGGGAAGTTACCTTACTCCTATGCGTACGATTGTACTTGCGACGAAACGCGGATAGTACCCATGCTATGGTTCCTTGCGGTCTGATCCCACATAAGGTTAGGGAGTCTACCCGAGCGATTGTTTTCAACCATCGTCTTCTCAAACGCGCCCTCCTAGGCGCACAACACTAAGTAAACCAAGCCAACTAACATTACACACTAATGGTGGATAATCATATTTTTTAGAGGTACTAAATACAACTCCATAAATAAGCAAAATGATGGTTGCGTTAATAAGAAAGATCTCTGGGAAAAGCGCTAAAAAATCATGTTCAAACATTTCTTCAAACCTCTTTTTTATGTTTTTCAATCAAATTTTCCATGTTGCACTAAGTTACTTACGGAAGTATGCATACACTCTAAGAACACTTCGGGGTAAACACCCATCCAAATAACTCCGACAATAAAAGGGAAAAATATTAGAACTTCTCTTCTATTTAAATCGGAGAATTTTTGGAGGAATTTGGGTTTGAAATTCCCAAAAATTACACGATTATATAGCCAAAGAGAATAAGCTGCGCCTAAAATCATTCCAAGTGCCGCTAATGTGGCCACTAAGCTATTTCTTTGGAAAGCTCCTACTAAAATAAGAAATTCTCCGATAAAGCTGCTAGTACCGGGTAAACTCATATTGGCTAAGGTGAAGAATAAGAAAATCGTCGAGAACATTGGCATGGTGCTGACTAAACCTCCATAATATTTAACAAGTCGAGTCTTATGTCGGTCATATAAAACACCAACACATAAAAAAAGGGCTGAAGAAACCATTCCATGACTTAACATAAGTAAAATACTACCTTCAATTCCTTGTATGTTTAGACTAAACATACCAATAGTCACAAAATTCATATGAGCTACTGAAGAATAGGCAATAATTTTCTTCAGATCGATTTGTCTTATTGTAGTCAAGGAAGTATATATAATAGCAATAACGCTTAAAGTATAAATGAAAGGAGTAAAATAAAGTGTCGCTTCAGGAAACATGGGTATAGAAAATCTTAAAAAACCATAGGTTCCTAATTTCAAAAGAATTCCTGCCAATATTACAGATCCGGCCGTAGGTGCCTCTACGTGAGCTTCAGGTAACCAAATATGAACTGGTACCATAGGCACTTTTACGGAAAAAGAAGCAAAAAAAGCAATCCATAGCAATATTTGGCGCCGCTCACTAAATTCTGTGGTTAATAATATTTGTAAATCAGTGGTTCCTGTTTGGAAAAAAATAAATAAAATGGCTAAGAGCATAAAGACAGATCCAAGTAAAGTATATAAGAAAAACTGATATGCTGCTTGAATTTTTCTTTGTCTAGAACCCCATACCCCTATGATAATAGGAGAGTAAGGGATGATAGGCCCTCGGCTTTATCTCCCCATGATAAATGAGTCGAGAAAAAGCTCCTGTAGGTACCCACACCCTTCTCAAAGAACCGTACGTGACACTCTCGCGTCATACGGCTCCTTCCCAAAATAGCGGATGAGCCGAGAATAAAAGCCAAGCAAAAAAAAACTATATAGATTTTTGCAGAAAGGGCTTTACGCCTTTTTTTGGCTTGGCGTTTTAAAATATTTTTTCATTTTGGTCTCCTTTTTTGTCCCAGCGACTCATCCCGCGGCCTCGCCAATAACTTCCCTACAGAGGAATTGACCTGAGGTCCTCTTTCAAGATCAGAACGATTATCCTTGTCAGCTCAATAGGTAGTTAACAAATTTATGTCCATCCCCAGGCGTCGAGTACTTTTTTTTCCCCACCACCTTTGTAGCTGTCATCTGTAATTCGCGCAAGTGTGTCTGCACCCCCTAGACTTCACGAAAACTGTTTTCTCGTAGCAAAACTCCATTCTTCTCTGCCTAGGAGCACCCTTTCCTGCATGTTTATACAATATTCGAGTAGGCAGAGTGAAGTCCTGCAAAGTACCCACTCAAAGTACCCCCCAATCCCAAATGGGTCATCCGACGGGTTCGACCAAAAAGCTATGCTTACACACAAGACTACCCTTCTCCGAAAGCTTCGCGAACCTACTGGTCTTCAGATCGCTCAGAAGGGTTTACTGCACAAGGCTCCTGCAGAGGCGGCGCGAAGCGCCGCGAATATCAGATGCTCAGCTCCGCACAACATAGGGATTAAAACGCTTTCGAAAAAAACATAAAATAATAAAAGATCCGCCATACAAAATACAGCAATCATGAAAGATTCACAAATTAGAAAGGCTATCATATACTCTTTTTTATAACTTTTAATACTGGACCAACCTACTAAAATGCAAATAGGAATTAAAAATGTGGTCAAGACTACGAAAAATAAAGAGATACCATCTATACCTATATAAAAATTGATGTTTGAATAAGGAAGCCATCGAATGGTTTCCACGAATTGAAATTTGGCTGTAGAATTATCGAATTGTATCCAAAAAAAAAGGGAATATAGAAAAGTAATCAAAGAGGTGCACAAACCAATACTTTGTATCAGTCGTATTCTGGGATTAGGGATAACAAAAAGAATAATGCTTCCTAACAAAGGACACAGAATAAGACCACTGAGATTGGAATAAAATGGAGCTAAAAATTGTAACATAAATGTTTACTCTTTTTCCAAAAGATCCCGGGGACGCAGCTCTCTTCGCAGGCCGCGGGTCCACATTTCTTCTCGGCTTTCCAGCCATAGAGGCCTTATGGGTATATCATCATAACCCCCTGCACTTCTATAAAGCCCGCAATAATTGCATAACTTGATGAGCTTTTATACGCGCATACTATGTAATTGCATGCTTCGTCTTTTGCCGCTTTGTTCAATGCTTTAGGGCTTGCTATTATGACCAGACGGCCTCAGTCACGATCGAGGAGGATAAAAAAAGCCGAAAAATTTTTTTTTCGTTTTATGGTTTTTTTCATTTTCTCTTTTTCGATTTATTATTCTATCATTCCAACCTTTACTTTTTTCTTCTTCTTTTTCAGATTCCTCATAGACCCAAGGCAATAACGTGCTTTATTCGAGGACCCATTTTTTTTACGATTTATCGTAGCTAGACCGCAGAGCATAGCTTAGGCTCCAAAAAATCTATTTTTTTTGCTTGTTAGGCTTCGTCGGGCCTCAGCCCTCCCTCTCAGCGAAGCCGAAAAAAGGGCGTAGCACTGGCTTATCATTGCGTCCCTTAAAGTTTCATGGTATTATATAAGGAAGTATGCCCCCTTTAGCTCGTGCTAATGTCGTTTTCAAAATGAATAAATAGAAAACTCACTATGTAAATAAAATACAATCGATTATCTACCCAAAAAGAAATAAAATCCCACAGACCTATTATGGTAATAAATATGGTTAAGCCAATCAACATTACAAAAGCATAATGATAAACAAAACCACTTTGAAGTTTACTTATCTGCTTGGCTAATTTTCGAAATGTGTACGAAATTCCATAAGGTCCCAAGATTTCAATAGCACCCTTGTCTAAAACTTTAAATGAAACTTCATATCCAAAACGTAAAAAGAATCTAACTATAAAGTCATTAAAAAGTTTATCAAAAAACCAGCGCTTATTTAAAAAGCAATATACTCGATTACCCAAAGTACTAGTTTTCAAAGCAAAAGTTAATGGATTTGCTACAAAATTTATATTATATGCCATAAAAGCACCTAAAGTACTAAACAAAATAGGAATTAGTTTGATAATTGTTGAAGTAGCAAACTCGGATTCGGCAAGAATTTCATTTTTTGGTAGTATGAGAAGGGAATTAGCCCAAAAATGGGTACCTAAACCAATCATCATATCGGTTCCTAAGCCGTTCCAGCAATGGAACGGCTTGGCTTCAAAACCGTACGTGAGGCTTCCGCCTCATACGGCTCCTCTCAGAATTTTTACGTCTTCTTGCTTGTTTTCAACATGGCAGTGCTTGTCCATAAGTTTTCTAGGAACACGCAAGGATTTCACTTTGATGTGCTCTACTTTCATGCTCTCGTGGTTTTCTAACATGTTTGGGCGATGTAATAAAGAAAGAGCCCTTCCGCTTTTTGATTACCGCATTTGGAACCTTTAGATTTCAGTAGATAGTAGTTCCGTTGAAGGTGCGCAGTAGAACAGAGAAGTCAAGAGCAAAAAAAAAATATAGATTTTGTTGCTGTTGCGCTCTTTTTTCACGCGGCTTTTCATTTTATTGGACTCTTATTTTGTCTTGCCAACATGTGCTTGTGGCTAGCTATCCAACTCAGTTTGACCAGGTAATATTCTCTTTTCACCCCGAAGGCCGTTGTGCGAGAGTCGTACAAAATCCAGTTATCTTGGTATACTTTCCTTTTGAAGAGCCAGCTTCTCTTTTCGGGGAAGTACTTTTGTTTGATTTTATCACGACCCCATGTCGGATGCCGTCGGTATACCCATGCTCGGATCTTTTGAAAAATATCATGGTCTAATCTCCGAAATAGATTGTTGCATTCAGAGTATTTGAAGTAGTTGCCCCATCCTACTATTTGGGGTACTAGGGTTATGATAAGTTGGTAGGCTGCTTTTCCTTTTGACAATTGAATGGCCCGTCGAATATCTTCGAGAAATCTCCGGCGAGACTCACGAGACGGAGTTATTAAAGTTCTAACTTTGCCCCATTTCCAGATATGATTGATTGAAAACCCTAGAAATTGGAACCCGGATCCAGTGTTGACTACCTGGATTTTCTCTGAGTGCAATTCTAGTCCCATGCACTTTAACCATTCCCTTAGGAAGACCTGAGCTTGTTCTATGATCTCTTTGGATTGGTGAAGTACAACGAAGTCGTTGGCATATCTAATCAGTATCGGAGTTGGTTCTTTGGGATATGCTCTCAGTGACCACTCTGTTAAAGCTGTCTCCATCCCATGGAGAGCAATGTTGACTAGCAGTGGGAACATCACGCGATAGGTGCCCTTTTCCATGTACTGAGCATTATTTCTTAATCCGGTCATGAGGTTGACTTTAAGCCAGGCTTTGACCTGTTTGGCTAAATTAGGCAAAGTTTTCAGTTTGTCCAATAGGGCTTGGTGGTCGATGCGATCGAAACATTTGGAAATGTCCGCGTTCAAAACATACTTGGGCTTGGCTTGAATAGCGTTGAATATGGCTTTGATGGCATTCTGGCAGCTTCGTCCGGGTCTGAATCCATAAGAATTGGGTTCGAAGCGGGCTTCCCATTCAGTTTCTAAGGCCATTTTGATTAAAGCTTGCTTCGCTCTGTCTTCAATAACACAAATAGGCCAAGAAGATGAAAAGACGCGAAGTTTAGTTCGAAAAAAAAAATATAGATTGTTTTTTACTTTCCATTTTCCAGGCGCAAAGCGTACCTGATTGACTCTACGTTTTGTTGCGCCTAGTGCAGAAAAGGCGCAACAAAATCTATATTTTTTTTTTGCTCGTAGTTTTCTGGGGTGCTCTTCTTTTCCTTGGGGCTTTGATATTATTATCTGACGAATGGGCGTAGCCTTTCCATCCAATTGAAGACCTCTTGCCATCTCTATTTTTTGTGACCCTGAGGCACCCAACTTCTTGTAAATGTCAGGGTCCTTTTTCCTTTGGTTTTCTTGTGTAACTCGTCTTACGGCTAAGAGTCTGGCATGTAGATTTCGTATGAGTCTAAATTGTAGAGCACGCATCTTGTCCATATTGTTGGAGCGAGAAGCTTGGTAAATCCTGGTTTGGAGTCTAAAAACAACTGCCTCGACCTTGGGCCAAGGAATTTGTTCCCAGGGTATCGTTTGGGTATCTATGTAGAACCTACTCATAACTTATTCTCCTTTCCAGTTTTTACTGAAATCCTAAATCTCCAAGTGGGCATAATGAAAATGCTGCGAAAAAAAATCTATTTTGGCTGGCTGCACTCTGCGGCCTTGGCTTTTTAGAGAATCCTGCTCTCGTCGGGTTTATAGCTTGGCAGCCCGCCGCAAGGGAGCCCTACCAGAGTTTTCCAGTTTTGAGTGTATTGGATAGTTATAGCGGCCTATAGGCGCAAGATGTACTTTGCGGGGTGGTCCCTTGGACATAGTCCTTTCAGACAGTGGCCATTTAGTCCAAGGTCCATTGGATGTTCGGTGCAAGACCAAAAATTTGCACTGCAAGTACCCTTTATTCCTCCTTTTCATTCTAAGGTTCGTCCCTCAGTGTGGTCAGTACTTGATACTGTCGGGCAACAAAGCTTACACTTGTTTACTTATAGTGGTTCACCAAGGCCTCTTTCCTCCTCCTTTTTTTGCTTACTTCTAACTCGGAGGCTGCCGGACCTCCTACAAAGGGAAGAGAGTCGACTGAACATCTCAGCCATTGGCGGGAATTTCGCCCGCATCCAATTCTCAATTATTGTTCACTTTGAAAAAGAATTTCTTTTTTAAGTGAGCAACAACCGCTTCGTCACAGGAGTGACTTATGGGCTAACAGGTCACACTTTGGCCACGTATCCTACAAAAATACTTCCAAAAGCTAAAAAGATTAAAGGGATTGCCATAAGAATGGGCGCATCATGACATCGTAAGATGTCTCGCTTGAATGAATTTGTTGATGCTAAAAAAGTTAAAAAAAGTAGACGAAAAGAATAATAAGAGGTGAAGAAGACAGAAACACTTCCCAACCAGAAAGCAAAGTTACCACTAATCGTATATTTAGTATAAGCGAGCTCTAAAATAACATCTTTAGAATAAAATCCAGTACAAAAAGGAAAACCTATTAAAGATAAGCTGCCTATAAGCATCATGGCATAAGTGAAAGGTAATAAGGAAGCAAGCCCTCCCATCTTACGCATATCTTGCTCATCCGACATGGCATGAATCACTGAACCTGCACTTAAAAAAAGTAATGCTTTAAAAAAAGCGTGATTCATTAAATGAAATACGCTAACGGAATAGTTGGAAATACCGCAAGCAAATATCATATAGCCTAATTGGCTACAAGTTGAATAGGCTATGACCCTCTTTAAATCATTCTGTAATATTCCAGTGGTTGCCGCGAAGAATGACGTCATAGCCCCTACGAAAGTAATGACAATCAAAGCAGTGGGTGAATATTCGAATAAAGGGGAGCACCTTGCTATCATAAAAACGCCTGCTGTTACCATAGTAGCTGCATGAATCAAAGCAGATACTGGAGTGGGCTACTCTTTTCTTACGCTCCCATAAGGCCAAGAAAGAATATTTTAGAGCATTAGATAATAAGCTAATGAGCCTAGCAAGAGTAGGGACTGTATCTTCCACTTATGAAATAGAGACTCTCCCAAGAATCTTACGGATGCTGCGTCCCTAACAACTAAGATGTTTTTTTTCTTTTATACATGAGACACCGTCTCAGCTCCATCCCAACGCTTTTCGCAAGTATAGATATATTTTGCGAAGCAACAAAAAATATTTAAGCTTTTTGAAACTGCATCCTGGTAGATTCAGTGCGCGGCGCTTTGGTGAGGATGACAATAAGGCTGGGCTCAGGCGGAAAGTTGGAATGTAACATCAGGCCGCGCTGGGAAAAAAACAATATATATATATATTGTTTTCCGTTTCCAGCTTATAACCAAAATGATGAGGAGTATTTGATTCAATACAATATTTTCTACATGCCTAAATCCTATACGGATCCTTCTATTCCATAAGACCTGCATATCTAGACTATATAATCTAAAAAAAAAATGATCGAATCTTCACGACAAAAGAATGCTTCGTATCTTAGTTAAATCTGGCCAGCTTCTCTCTTCAAGAATAAATTCCATTTCGAACAAGAGGTCTCACGTACAGTCTCTGAGGATCCTATAGAGCTCCTTCAGCCTTTACTTCGTTGGGTGGATTTGGCCTTCCTTTATAGGTTTCCTGCTGATTGGTCAAAATGAGATATTTTTCCGATGGGGACTCTCATTTGATCGACGATTCCAGCATACAGTGAGATTGTTATAATGTACCTATTGGCAGGCACATGAGAGCCCTCAAATATTCGAAAACCCTCCATTGCATCAGGTAACCGAGTATGCAATCCTATTTGTGCAGATTTTCCAACAGCACCAATGAAAAGTAAAATACAAATAACAGTTATGGCATGAAATCTCATATTGCAAAAAATGAAATAATGATGGGGTTCAGAAAAGGTGCTGGCACGAGCAAAAATAGTCGAAAAGTCTACTGTTTGAAAAATAGTAAAACAACCCATAATCCCGAGAGCTAATCCGAAATCACCTACTCGATTGACAAGCATAGCTTTTATAGCTGCTTTATTGGCCTGAAGTCGTGTAAACCAGAAATTAATTAACAAATATGAAGCGAGACCTACTCCTTCCCATCCTAAAAATAATTGAATAAAGTTATCTCCGGTGACCAACATTAGCATAAAAAAAGTAAAAATGGATAAATAGCACATAAATCGAGGGCTGTGCGGGTCCTCAGACATATATGAAATAGAATAGAGATGAACTAAGCTACTTACAAATGTAACCACAATTAACATAACTACAGTCGGACTATCAAACACAGAGTCAAAAGTTTTATTTTACCGGGGCCTTGAATCGCAGAATCAAGCAGGAAATTTTTTGCGTACCGCAATGCGGCGGTCGTTCACTCGAGTAAAATAATAAAGTGCTCCCCGAACCGTGCGAGATAGTTACCTATCACACGGCTCACCAACTTGAGATTGTTATTAAGGCTTGGAGTAACCACTGTATGTTTAAGCGGGCCGCAGCAAAAAATAGATTTTTTTTTATTCGCTACATATTTTTTTTCTATCGCCTAGTCGTATAGTGTCGCTTACCTTTGCCACTCAAGCGTACGGCATCTGCCGACTTAGGCTTCTTCCCTTTTGCTGATATCAGCGTTTTTCTGAAAAAACTCGCAGCAAAAAAATTTTTGAATATTTGAAGCGAGTAGGCAGGTACTACAAGCCCTCTGTCCCACGCATCTCTATCTAGAAAAATGTATGGTTCACCGGTTCCACCGAATACTCTATCGATATCGAGACATAGGTGCGCTTGAAGTGGTGTGCTGTCCTTATTGGACTCAGGCCCCCTATTTGTTCAGGCATATGCGCCCTCTTGCTGCCTATATGCAGGGGGAACGCGGGCCTCGCCCGATGCGCCAAGTTTGGGATACCTCCTCCACCTTACGTTTGTTACCTATGGCCTCACCTGTGTCTCAAAGACACGATCAGGGCACAGCCAAGGATATTTTTGGCTACGTCCAGTATGCCCTTTTCCCGACATGCTATGATGCTCTACAGGAGTTCGCCCCAGAGAGTGAGTCGAGTCCGTCTCACCACAGAGCAGCTGCAGCGTCCAGATAATCTATCTATCCAGCAATTCATCCGGTGACTTCACGGTCGCCAAAGAAGCCCCAAGAAGCATCAAACATCTCGGAAAAAATCCATGGAGCAATTTTTATATAGCAAGCACTGGCTCCCAGTGCAACTTCATAAAAAGCAATCAAAGATAAAATGAAAGATAATGAAACACACGTGGTTGTGACTATAGCAGTTCCTCGTAAACCAAGAAGACGACCAAAAGCACCTGCTACACAACTACCTAGTAAAGGTAAGGTTACAATTAATAAATACATACATAAATCATTTTTTTTATTGTGACCAAAATACAGTCGATTGGGTAGATAATTGATTGTATTTTGGGCGACAGCTGCACGAGCCAAGACTTAGATGAAGGCTCTGTTAATCTTAATAAATTGACACAGCCCAACAAATCAAGTTTTTGACGCATCCAATAGAGTTCGCTGCATGCCATTACTATATAATGACATAATTGAAATTGAAAGAGAGGTCATCTTGGATCACTCCATTTTATTAGTAATCCACAGAATAAAAAAAAAATATATATATATCTATAGATATATATATATATTTTTACTTCCTCGCCAACTTATTATTTTCTACTATATTCTATTATATAGATGGCAAAACTACGTAAAACAAAGCTCAAAATTTTAACCTTTGCACTTTATGATTTTTTTCTAAAAAAGCATTATTTTCTTTTAGTTCTAAATACAGGTTTTGGAGTATTCTGCATATTGTATAAAAGTCATTGCCATTGCCAAGGCAACCATGGTTAGATTAAATTGAATCATTTTTTCGGCACTATCTCGGATCTAAGATAGACTGGTATAAATCAATGAAAAAGGAGTCTCTACACACCTTAAGACAGAGGACTATAGATTTTTCAAATATTTGAAAAAACGCCGCAGATTCAGCCGAGCCGGGATAAGCCGGAGATGTCTATAAAATGAAATAGCAAAAAGAAAACGAAACAAAAAGATTGTGTTTCCATTCTGCGCTTCGTTTCCTTAAGCTCACTTGGTGAAAATGGTAAACACGACAGACTTAAAATCTGTTCCTATGGGTTATCGGTTCAAGTCCGATAGTGAGCATACTCGCTTGGTGAAAATGGTAAACACGGCAGTCTCAAAATCTGTTCCTATGGGTTATCGGTTCGAATCCGATAGCGAGTATTTTAATGTCTGAATTGAAAAAAAGGGCGAGTATAACTTAATAGGTGAAAGTGTCAGATTGTGAATTTGAAAACACGGGTTCAAATCCCGTTATTCGCCAAAAAAACAAATCATCCATTAGCTTAAATCTTTACAATCTTCGAGGGCGCTGCTTTTCGCAACAAAAAATATTTTTGGGGGATTTCCCAAAATATTAAAAAAAAAAAGCTTCGCTATAAACTACGCGCCCCAGTTCTGTTAATAAAGCCTGCGGCCTTAATTGGCAAAGTGGGGGCCCAAGTTAGTTACTAAGTGGTTATCCTCTGGTGACTAAGTAACCCTCCTTGCGTCTTTTCTTGTATAGTGGGTGAAGCATAAATTGGCTTGTTCAAACAAAAACATAAAGAATTATATGGGTGAAAAATGAGCTCAAAAAGTTGTTGAAATACTGATGTTATTTCCAAATTAGCCGCTTTTTTTATATCCATATGATTGACTAAAGTAGATTGAAGTTGTCCGTATAATAAAACTAGATTTTGGTTGTATGAGGCCGAAGGTAATAACTGTGACCATGTATTATCTGGTGCTTCTTTAGTTAAGTACAAGATACAAGTGGGGCCTGCGCTATAAGCAAGCTGCTCAATAAAACCACCTTGCTTGTTTTTATGTGGTAGTTTCCCTTTGTAATTTGGTCGAAATAAAGTTCTACCTCGAAAGGCACACAATAAATTTTTGAGTTGTCGCCATTGTCGACTTGTCAAGCCACTACAATGAAACAAAAGAATATATGGAGATTCTTTTTCGATCTCTTGGGCTTTTTTCCGTATAACAATTTGTTTTATTAGCATAGGATCATTATTATTATTTTTTTTTTAGTTTCTTTTCTTTTTCTTTTTTGGCATACCTTGGATTTAAGTAA